GACACTCGCAGAAGTGAGCTCAGCCTTGTGGTTATAGCTTATAGTAGATGAAGCTTCCAAAAGTACAAGCTTTCGGTCTCTTTCGATCGGCTTTGACTTGCTGGCACACTAAGCATCTCGCCACCAACCACATAGCGGGCGGGCAATCTCTCGTGGCATGTTCCTATGGCCTTGAAGTCTTGGTAAATTGTGGTCTAAGCGGGATTTCTTTTATAACCCAACTCGTGCGCCTCTGTGAGAATGTGGTTCTTCACTCATCATTTGGCCCAGGTTCCAAACCGCGATGCACCTTCTAGATCTATGTGTAAGTAGGTTTCTTTTCCAGACTCTACTCTCGCTCGAGTATTCTGAAGTATCTCGTCTTTGTCTTGAGCTTGCCGAATTCGATCAGTTAAGGTCGGTCGCACAACCACTGCTGAAACTTTCTCTACTTATCTCTCTGAATTAGCCTTAATGTGGTCCTCATATCGTACTACCCAGAGATCCAACTGCCTCATTTCCTAAAGTCAACAATGGTCCTTAGTAATCAATGTGGCCCAATTCACAACGCTCTTTCGGCTCAAGGTGTCAGCAACGAAACGACATTTCCCTTCCCGGGCATTAATCGCTTGAATAAGCAAGTAGCAATAGCTGATTCTTTTCAATGGCTTGGTAAAGTTTAGTCAAATGAGTGAAAGAGGATAGGCTAAGGAGGGTAGACGGTTCATTCATTGAGGCAACACTTTCGATTTCAGAGCTCTTCCTCATCTGACATACTACCTAACTTTGTATACTGAGATTACGAAGCAGAAGCTGCCTTATCTGACAGACTTCCTTATCTCTGGCTTAACTGCATCTGTCCTGAATTTCACTCTTTCGTACTTCATTTTCAATTGCACTGAAGTTCACTAACAACTCTAAGCATACTAAAACTCTGTAGTCCTTTATTCTGTTGGTGTATTTGGTCTGTCCATTCGCTATATTGGTGTATTTGGTCTCTACATTCGCTATAGGAGAAACCGTAAAGAATCAAGAACCGAATTCATCGTAGCAAAGCAAAGCCATAAGGAATGCGTGGTCATCCACATTGGGAGTGACGTTGAAGAATATTCGTCTTTACCCCAGTAACCTGAGGAGTCCGAAGATAAAGGCTTCCCTCAACAGCTTCTGATGATTAACTTGCAAAACCCATTCTTGCAAAGAGCCTTTTTTCCAATCCGGACAAAATCGTTAGCAAATCATCCCTATTTGAGGAAAGTGAGACAATAGCTTCATTGTTAGGATGGGACGGATAGAGTGCCCTTCTCCTCTCTTGCTTGTCCGAAGACTGGTCTCCAATCCACTGACTCGCGGGAGAGTTTGGAGGAAAGAAGAGCTATTAAATCGAAGACAGTAGCACCCGGAACTCGAGTAGGAGATAAATATAGCGTTGACTCAAACCGGTCTGAAGAGGAAGATATTCCCCGTGCCTCTTCCTAAGGAACTCCTCCAACACTGAAGCAGTGAGGAAGTTTCACTTTTGAAAAAGTACTCGGACTTCTCTCCTCAGTCTTTACTCTATGATTCTTTTTTTTTTCATTCTTGTAAGGCTTATTCTTCTTAAGAAGCAAGGGATTGACTCAAAAATACGACGACACATTCTACTTTTCTAGCTGGCACTTCTTGTTATTACTTTCGATTGGGTAGATTTTCTACCTTTTCTTTCCATTTCAATTAACTACTAAGCTTTCCCTTCTTTTAACTCATATTCGGTTATAAGAAGCTTGGCATTGGCAAAAAGCACTTCTACTTTCAAACTCCTATATATAGTAGTTCATTGGATCTGATTGGTCCAGTTCATTACTAGAATTGAAAGACTCGAGTGAGGAATGATGAGCCCGAGCAGCGTTTTCATTTTCTCTTAGATGTACTTGCCCAACTCGTACATATTGTCATATTGGTTGAAGTATGGGATTTCCCAGACGACTGACAGAGAATTACCTCCTTACTAGTGTTTTCATTTCCAACTCTATTCCCTAGCAGCATTTCAAAATAGAAAAGAAAGATTTCATGAATACCTGGTAATTTACGGGCTTGCTGGAGAATCAACATTTCCTTACTCATTCCGAGAATAGCCTTTATTGAGTGGGTACTTTGTAATTTCATCTGAAGAAGAAGAAGAAACTCAACTCGTACCAGACAGACTGATAGGAGCATGTTAATGAAACTCAAGGGAGTGATGAGAAAATTTCCTGCTCATTTGGTAGGGTTAGACAACTACGTACGTTTACAGCATATTCGGACTCTATACTTATGTGCATGGAGAGTGTGAGTCTGCTATAGTTAAGAAGGTCCAGGAAACCTTGGAGAAACAACCTCCAAAAATGAGTGGAAGAAGGCCCAGTAATGAAGCAAATGCTGTTACCCAGGAGGGAGCGAGCGGAAAGAGCGTATCTTTTTCTTAAAACATGAACCCACAGGAAAGAAATGCCCTTTAATTGCTTATTGCTTTCTCTAATTATTGCTTCAACGTTTTATATTCACGAAAATCTTGACCATCTATCTATCTGACTGAGGCTTTCCATAAGAGGGGGTCTAATTTGAAAAGAGAGTGTGGCTCAAATAAATGCTATCTTGGCTCGCAAGCTTTCCACCCTAAAGATGAGCTGCATCCCTGGCAAGATCGGAAGTGGGCCCACCTGTCAGCGAGGAGGATGACATGCCCTCTTTTGACTCTTCAATTTGCTAGATCCTTTTAGGGCTTTTCGTTCGTAACATTAGTAGTTACTCACTGGGTAAGAGAGAAAGAAGAGACAGGACTGACTATCTAGAAAGAGGTGCACAGCATGATGGTGGGGTAGCTTAGTCTTTGCTCGTTGAGGTCATTCATACCGAAGGAAAAGACAAAATACAAGACTCGATAAGACAGTATTGATTGAATTCCGACTAAAAGAATTCATATTACTATCTCTACAGAATTCCTCTCTTGATTGAATTTCCACTCAAATACCTGGAATTTCCTATTGAAGTGGGTTCATTTCCGATTTCAGTGAGAAGAATCGGCAGGCGAGCATTTCTTTGTCCTACTCTTTTGAGTTGGGATTTCTTCCCCCCATTGAAATACCAGTGAAAAAGAAAGATTTACCACACTTCCTTTGGTTTTGGGATTTCCTTCCTTTCTCAAAAAATCTGAGGAATGCGTTTTTCTTGAGAGTATTTCCTCTGACATTTCCTCAATATCTTCTATAAAGCATTGAACTGAGCCAGCCTTGGGAGAAGAAGCACAACTCAGGAATGCCCAAAGAGACAGACTCAACGATTCGATTTCCACCAATCATGATCTTCGATATTTCCATTTAGCCTATGCCTCCTGATCCAAAGCAATTCCTAAATACCAGCTTACTAGCCTTTTCCTGGTTACTGTGGAAATAAGGTGAACTTGACCCTCTCAGACAACTGCTTCCTAACTTAGCTTTCTTACTGAACTTGCCTATAGCAGCGAATCCATTATAAAGAAATAGGTCACAGGTTCAGTATGCACCGAGAGAGGAATCAAAAGGATAAGGCAACTCTGAGAATTAATTCATTGATAAGACAGCTTTGACAATAGGGGACCCCTAACTCCGGCGCTTTTGAGCTTCGATCACTCCCATCTTCGCCAGGGAGAAAGCACTGTCTTCCCACGGCTCTCCATTCATCTATTCCTCAACTTAGCATAACTCAACTTCTCCATCTAGAGAGTCAAGAGACTTATATTATTGACTTTGGCGAGTCCATTTAGAGAATATGTACAGCAAAATAGAATCTTTTGAACCCTTATCTTCTTAGGCATTATCATTCTGATTTTAGCATTCTTCTGTTGTCAAAAAATAACTCATAGAGGAAAACTCGAAATTCAAGCTTGTAAATTCTAATAAAAATCAAATACTTGGAAGTTTTAAGGATGCTGCAAAAAGCCTTGGAGGGGAGTGTTTATATTATAAAAAAGAAGATAAGAATCTTTGCATTTTTGATCTATTTCAGAAAAGAAAAAGAATACTCTTTAGTCAACCAGGATGCATTGCACAACCTTTCACTGTTCGCTTCCAATTTATATGCTGGTCTGTTTACAACATAAGAATGCTTGGAAAAATGCTTATCAATCATGGATCTTTACTGTATCAGGAGTCAACCGAACCTTTCATATCAAACATGACTTCTTTGTCGCTGCGCGCCTATGCTTCAACGTTTCCTATCAATTTGGTATTCTACTATTCCTTTTGTTCGTAACATTAGTAGTTACTCACTAGGTGGGAGAGTCGTTTTTTCTTAAGAGACCTCTATTTCAGCCTTATTTTGAGTCGAATCATTTCCATTATCTAGGAATTTCCCAATGGGTTGTATTCCTGTAGGCGCGGAGCGTTGAGGCTGACTATGAGCTTCAATTATGAAGGAAAGTGAGTGATGGCGTGTGACTATGCAATCGCTCGAACTTATGCTTATGCTGATTTTTAGTAGATCGTTGTGTTCAGGATGTTCAGTTGGATTTTGAGATTCTTAGTTAGTCTATCCTTCGTTCTCTTTCAATTTCTCGACAGAAGAGAACCGGCATAAATAAGTCGATCTATGAGAGGGGGGACACTTCTTATTTCAACCTAAGAAGTAGGAGAGCAAAGAGACGAATCTATGCATCTCCTACCTCGCCATTAGTATATGAGTAGACAGCTTTTATTCAAAGTTCTCTCCAGCCCTCAACGTATAGAAAGAAGATAGAAGGGCTTGGGAAAAAATGCGCTGCTAATCTTTGGCAGAATAGGTTTTGAAGGAAAGTCAGCTCATCAAGCCCCCTGTACCGTGTTCAGTTGAACAAAATATTCCTCTGTGACTTGATTCCCGTGTGACTTTCTAGATTCAGTGAAGACACGAGCCGAAAGGAAAGAACAGAGAGATTGATTCACTTCCGCAACGGCACCAATCATCCATCTCGCACTGGACCTCCAAATGCTCTTGTTGTTTATCTTTCTATTTCGAATATCCTGTCCATATGTGAAAACACGAAATAGAGAGGATGATACCTAAAAAATCAATAGCATTTCGCTAGCCTAGCTACTGGCTAATAATACTCGCTTGTGAACCTGATACCACCACTGGTGATTTTCATTCGAATTGCCATCCGCTTTCTCATGGCACATGTGGCTGGGACTTTTCTCGTTCTGCTGCTTCTGTCACGGGCCAATGCCGACTTTCAAAGCATCGCTCACTTCAGGCCCTTTACGTTTTGAATGCATATTTAGGGGTGGGTGACCTTCCCTTTCTACTTAATGCGCAAGTACTCTCGAAAGAATGAAGATGAAAATAACCAAGGGCCCAAAGGTTTAACCCACTCTAGTGATTCATAATATCATGTTGCGAGTGAAAAGGGGAAAATAGAGCTCTCGACGTGTCCAATCGTGAAAAGTATTCCAAAAGAAGAACAATTCAAAACCGCCATAAGACGGTTAATTGAAATCAGAAAGGGGTCTCGGAGCAAGAAATGGTACTAATGATAGCACAGAGTACAAGTTCTACACTTGTCAATTTGAGTAGAAAAAGGTATGAAAAAAAATCCAAGTACCTCTCTGCACCTATTAAATCCAGGTTCAGGCCAGGCCATAAAGAATGAATCGTAATGGGATGGGAACGATCTATGGAATAAGGTCGTAGCTACGTTACCAGTTACAGTTGTAGTCCCAGGTGCCGAGTCACAGAAAGCAGATGAAAGAGAAGAAGTAGAAAAAGTTGAAGTAGGTGCATCACATCCATCAGTCTTGACTTTCACTTCCATCGGGCATTCCTATTCCGCGTATCCCAATGAAGAAGTATAACCTCAATCAAAGGATGGTCTTTCTTTAATAAGAAAGCACTAAACTGCTAGTTTCATCCATACCCTACGCTCAAAGGGATGGCCAAGCAAGTTTTCTAGAGAAAGAACCTCTGGAAGGGAAGGGCGGACTGACTGAAACGAGAAGTATTGTCAAGTAGTCAGCGCCACCACACGAGACAAGCCAAACCAGGGTTTCCAACGATTGGTGCCGATCAGCATCTTCGATTTTCGTAGATAGACAGATCTTGCTTTTCTTTTGGAAGACAGTAGCGGTACCAAGGTGATCCAATGAAGAGGTAGACGCTATATGCTGAAAGGAAGTCTCACTTCGTTCGTTTTTTGTTCAGGTAGCTCAGTTGGTTAGAGCAAAGGACTGAAAATCCTTGTGTCAGTGGTTCGAATCCACTTCTGAGCGGGTCCACCGGGAGCGAGCCTACTGAAGGACGAAATGAGAGTGTGGGCCTGGGTTGAACTGAAAGAACTCGTTGGGTTGTTGGCTTCTTTCCAAAAAGCGGGGGGTGGTTCTCGCCTCCCAGTGCCCAAAGCAGGGGGCGATTTCGCGGTCGGGTCTTTATGGGTGGATCCTGGTTGAGACGAGGTGTAGCGCAGTCTGGTCAGCGCATCTGTTTTGGGTACAGAGGGCCATAGGTTCGAATCCTGTCACCTTGATGTGGTATTAAAGGGGGCCGAAATGAAAAGGAAGCAGTCACATTCTACCGGACGGAGTCTACCGTTGGTGTTAAAGGGAGAACTGCGAAGGAGAGCAAAGAAAGGAATGTCAAAGCATAAGCTCTCATTCAATGAACAGCCGCTTGCCTCCAAGAAAAAAGCAGCTGAGCGTTGTGTAACGAGTCAGCAAAAGAAGGAAGCCGAAAGGATTCTTGATTCCACGGGAGGGAAGCAATTTCATGCGCTAAGCTCACAAGTCCAAAAAAGTATCCAATGGAGACGTGAAGTCGTTTCAAGCAAATGCGCAGGCTTTAGCCGACTGAGCTTACAAGTAAGTATCTCCTCTTTAGAGGCTATAGGCAGGCTGACCTTCCAAAAAACCCTTACCTTCCTGATTTACTAAACCTTCCTTTTTGACGAAAGGTAGACAATCCCGACGAAAGGCCCGTACCGTATACGATGCACTTTTTCCACCAGAAATCTAATAGAAGTACAAAAGTGTCTCCGCTTGAAAGAAGAAAAAAGCAGAAGAAACCAAAATCCATAGCTATGAAACTTCTCACTATCGAGTTTATGCTTGAATGAGCAAGGTTGTTTGTAGGCGCCTGCCCAAGAGCAAAGAAAAGAAGTTTGGAAAAGAACCCGAGGAAACCTTAATTGAACCCGGGTAAACAGGAAGATAGGGATCAAAAGGATGAGAGTAAGCTGAGTGACTTTAGCCTTCGAAGCTCAAGGAAGCTTGACCCGACTTTGAGTCTAATGAGCTAGAGCGTGTATACGAAAGAAAATTGGCTTTTCCGCTTTACTCTACTTGCTTACGTAACAGGAGTGTAGGGCACGTTGTTTTTGTACAATTTGACTCACTCGATCGACGACCTACCTACGTCAGTGTGGGTTGAAAAGGGACTGCACTTTTTTAGGTTATTCGTTTGATTTTGATCTTCCATCATAGATGTTGTGGATGAGACCATGTGTTGTTGGAAGCACTTGTTGAGGCTGAAGGCGTGAGAGGAGAATGCGAGCCAGGATTAGTATAAACAGTTGAAGCGACTTAGCAGGCAGCCGAGACAGGATCTCTATCACCAGATCGCTCGTCTGGGAGTGTGCAACTGCAGCTCGCTTTACTCTTTGATTCAGGAGTAGAAGCTATTTTCGATTATTTTCTAATAACTAAACTAATGAATTGAACCCACGGTGCTTTATGGTTTTGTATAAGTTGACATGCCAGTTTGCCCAAAAAAGCATAATTTGAAGCTCTCTTACTAAGGGCACCCAAACCAAGCACCATAGGCCTTTGGTTTACATAAAAGATCCCAGACCATAAGAGAAGTTAGAATCCAATGCCTCGTTTCCCCCTGAAAGACAGGTAAGAACTACTTACCTGGATAGAGAAAAAAAACTCAAGCAGTAAGAGGACAAGAAGACCCACCCGGTATATTGGAAAGAAATGCCAATGAGTAGGAAGAACTTGACTGACTTTCTTACCGAGTAACCGTAGCTCGCAAGAAGTCTCTGCTAAAAAGCCTACTTTGCCACCTTCAATCCAGCTTTTGACTCCTGAGATTGTGACAGGAGCAAGCAGTTCTTTCTATGAAGCCGACTACCCTCTCATTTTGGAACCCGACGTCAGGCTTTCTCATCAAGTAGCTCCTTTTCTTTTCATTTCAAGTATGCCACCAATCGAGCTCCTTCCTAATTAGGGAGGGGTATTCTTGCGAATTCCATAAGAGAAAGGCTTTTGGCTTTGCTCCTGGTTAGGTCTTTTTCTATAATCATTTCCTGACACTCATCTGTCTTCAAAAGTTTTGGTCTGATGGGCATTATTTTCTTTATCCTTATTTTGTCTTGATCTTCTTCACTTATGTTATGAGAAAGGGGCAGGAGGAATTGAATCTGCGCTTTGCGTTTGTGTCGTCTTTCTCAATGGAAACTTGATGTGTACCAAAGCGTGTAGGAGTGCTTTACTTCCCAAGGACAGACGTGCTTTTCTAGTTCCTTTAATACATGAACTGGCTAGCTAAAATCGCATACTACGCTTTTTCTGGTCAAATAAGTCCTTCCTTTGCTTCTTTGCTTTCAAGATTGACTACTCATGTAACTAAAGTAACCACTTAGAACTCAATGACACACCTGGTGTAGAGAGTATGGTAGAAGAATGACTTCATAGAATTTTCTGAATCAAATACCTTTCTTATGTCTTAGAGTAAAGTAAATGAGAATAATGCTAATATAAGTAGAGTATTATATTGACATATTGACTCAATTTCATTATATCTCTCTCATAAGTCTTTTGACTGGTAGAGTAGTCGGCAGAACTAGGCTTCAGGCTGCAAAGCGAGTAGTCGTGTACAGTGTGTGCCTTCCACAGAGCTAAGTAATTTCCTACCTATTTTATTGGCTTTCTATCTTTTCACTTACTTCACACGGCTCTTATTCATAGAAAAAAGAGAATGCTTAGCGCCCTTGTGTTGAAATCATATTCTAGATTCTTTCTGCATCTAGAATATGATTTCATCAAACCAAATATATTGGAAAAAAACGAGATATTCGTCGGTTCAAAAGAGAAGAAAGAAAAACTACAATGTAGCAGCTACAGAAGTTTGAGTTGAAGTCCAGGTCAGATTAACATGAAATGCCAACATCTCAAAATCTGGTTTTCATACTCCATGCCACTGCTTCTCCCTTGGTCTATTCTCTAATGCACCTGGTTTATCTTCCAACTGCGACGAGTTGAAAATTGATTCCATTTTGCATTTTTCATATTCCTATTTTCTCCCTTGTCCTCTAACAGTTTTCGCATCATGCTTCTAGAACCCTTCTTATCTTTTTTGTCTTATCTGTTTCATACCTCAGCAGAAGTTTGCTCTTTGTGATAATCTGGTCTGTCGATTTTCATCTTCTCATCATCCAACGGCTCTGATTTGCCTCAATTATTTCAAATACTGGTGCTCTTTCACACCTTCTTCTTCGTGCCAGTTACTCATTTCATCTCTTTCTCCTTTGCGAGTAATTTCCTCCTCAATCCTCATTTCCTCTTTTCTACTTAGCTGAATGCTATCTCCCATCTAACATCATATCTTTTCATACTTCATGTATCGATTTATTATTCCGGCATTGTGATTTATAATCTGAGATGCTTTCAAGCACCTTTTCTTTCTATTCCTCCATGCTTCTTGTTTTTGCTAACCTCCGTTTTTTTCATTCCAGGTTCTGATATTTGTGAAAACATCCATTCCGGTATTCACTTTATTCCTTTGATTCAATGTTAGACGTTTTTTTATTATCTGCATTTTGACATTTTTGATTCATTACTGTAGGCATGCTACTGGCACGGCTGCTCTGATTCTACCTTTACCTTCAGGTATTTGCTTTATCGTTATGATAAGTTTTCATGTTTGCTCAACTGCTAGGTAGACTTAATCTGATCTATTTTGCACCCTATCCTATTTTGGCTCAATTTATCCCTGACTACTGTTAATTACCCATCTAAAAGCTTATTTATCCTTGAACTCATATCATAGTAAGGTTATTACCCTGTATTGAGAGAAACTTATCTTTTCTCTTTTCTAAATAGATCTCAAAGCTCTTGATTCCTCGATACTGATTTAGGATATACTTGCCCTTTGTGTGCTTTCTCATTCTCTAAGCTTTCCAGAATCGTGTTGCTGGCACGGCTTTTGCTTTTGCCCTCTCTTCCAGGTATTTACCCCACTCTCTTAATATTATTTTCATGTAGGAGAACTTGTATGTTGCACATATGTTGAACGGATCTGGCTTGATCTGATTCTCTCTTTCTTCTATTTGTTTTGCTGAATGTACAAGTCAGTATTGGTTGATATTATATTCAAACTCAACTTTATCAGCTTTGTCTTTTTTCAAAATAGGTCTCAGGGCTCTTGACGCCTCACTGTGCATTCATCATCTCTGGGTATTCATTTTCTTCATACATTAAACACATTTGCCTTTCGTATGCTTTCTCATTTTCTTCTATTTATTTGAATTTGACTGGCACATCACTTGTACTGGTTTTGATGATTGAAACCCCATCTAATATACTTGCCAACTCATGCTTGCCAGTTCCTACATGTTTGCCAACTCTTCCTGGTTTTCACTTATTCTAAGCATCCCTGCAATTGCATATATTTGATTACATTCAGCAATTGCCTCCAAGCACCTTGATTCTGTAATTGCATGCTTTTCTTATTTCATTCAGCAATTCCCTCCAAGCACCCCTGCGATTGCCTACAAACACTTCTGCAACCACATATCTTGTTTTTCTTGATTTTTGACATTGCATCTTTCTTAGTAGATATGTATTTCTGGTGCCAATTTGTAGGTAGCTTAGAGAGATTGCTACCATCCTTCTCCTCTGACTTTGGCTCCTTCAGGTATTACCATTTTTCTTGCTTATTTCAAGTGGCTTTCCTGAGTTATCAAATGCATCCATATCTCAGCTCATATAAGTCACCTTGCCATTTTCACCCAACTGAACCCGCAAATGCTATTAGGAATATTTTCCTTCTCTTTTACTTCAGTCTTTTTCCGGTAACAATGCAGCTCTTTGTTTTATCATATGGTCTCTATTATCTCATCTCCTTTAGAATTTTGAATGCATTTTCAAGCTTCTAGGAGCTGTTTTTTTTTTCTTTTTTGTGCTAATTCAACCATAGCAAACTACTCTGCATTTTCTCATATTACGTGTATTTCTTTTGGTTTCAGTTCAGGAGAAGAGCCGACCAATAAGGATAGGCGGTTAGAGCCAAGCGAACGGTAAGAGTGAGCCTCAGTAAATAAGAAATGTCCGGAAGAGCATGTGTGTGCGCATATAGTTAGCGTTCCTTCCTCTTAAATGATAATATGTTGCCTGTTGGTTCCATTCACTAGATACTTGAAGTCGGCTTATGTGATATACTTAATCAGCAATTCCCCTCGCTTTGACTCGTAGGCTGATAGAATTACTCTAAACCGTGGAAATTTCATAAAAGAAGCAAGATCGTAGCATAGACAGTCTTGCTTACTATCTCCTCCATCTAAGTAAGATGGGGTTGAAGGTAGTAGCCTAAGCGCGTTGAAGCTGAAATCATGCTACTTCAACTATATGCTTAACAACTATATGCTTAATAGGTCGATAAGCTTTGATTTGAAAAGGGGCTGATTCCACTAAGTCCCATATTGAATTGTTTATTTATTAGTGTGAATAGATTGACTCCCCCTTTTCCGAATGAATATCATAGATAGCGCATTTGCAGTGCGGGAATTACTTGTCAATGACTTGATCTTTCCCACTTGAATACCCGTTCATAGATGGGGGAATCTCCAACTCTTACGTAAGTGAGTGTGGACTCTTTGACATATTGCCTGAGGTCCCAGACACAAGGTTCATTAACCGGCTAACCTATTTATGTGTGTGAATTACCTGGCATTTAACAACATCGGACTCCATTATTATAGATTGGCTTATTTTCATAAGTGGTTAGGGCCCGCCCGGACTTAGTTCATTGGGATTTATTTCCTAGGCCAGTTCATTACTGGAATAGCACTATTGTATGGGTGGAAGATAATCTCCTTTCACATAGAATCAGAGTCAGTACATTGAAGTTTGTTCCGCTCTCATTGAACGAATGAATTACCCAGGGTGCCCCGCCGCCCGGTTTATATAATTCTAAGTGAGTGACCTCTAAACTCCGAGGCGAGTATTTATTAGAACGCCGTGTTCATCTCAACTATATTATATAGCCTTTCTTTGTGTTAATTTCCTGGCTGCTTTTAGTAGTTCATCACCTGACTGACTGAAAGAATCTCCTGGCCGGTGGATGAGTGCCTTTTATTTAGTCATTTCCTTCCAGGGTATAACTTCTCATTCCACTCTAGTTCATTTGATAGGGGAGACCTGGCATTTCCAATTTGATATTAAGCGACTTACCTGGTATTTCTGTAACTTCGAGGGAATAGACAAGCTAGAAAGGGGCCCGGCTTGTTTATCTAGCATTTCCTCACTCACGGATTAGGTAGCGTTTCCTCACTCACGGGTTAGGTGATCGTGTATGTTAATTCAAAGAATTGCTGCCGAGTGACTTGCTTGCAAAAAGGCCTATCTTGTATGTAAGCTGCTAGAAATCCTTCCGCGCCTCTTTCTTTTGTTATATAGAAAAGCGCACATTCCCATTGTATGGATTGCACAACTCGGATTGCTATTAGTAAAACTCTGTGCTGAAAAGCGAGTTTCAGTATCAAAAAGTCCCGAGCAAGAGAAAAACCCATTCGTTCTCGTACCTGGCTGGCTGTGTTATTGTTCACACTGTTACATATTTGAACATGCTCATTTCAAGCTCCTCTAGGAATTGCATTGCTTTGGCTGGCATATTGCCCTAATTCCCATACTTATATATAGTAGAAAGCCCTAGCCCACTTGGAAATGCCCCGAATCGTTTAGCATCTACCCCTCCCTATAGAATTGAACTGAGCCCGGGGTTGGGTGGGTGCGTGTTCATTTTCTCACCTATTTGTTTGTTTGACTAGATTCCCTTGCGCTTGGCATATGGACTGAAGTACATTTCCACCAACCAGGATTTCCCGCCCGTTCCACCTAGCTTGCCAAATTCCTTCATAGAAAATTCTATCTCCTGAGCTTTGCTAGCAATGGCAGTGGTTTCTTTTCCAATAGATAGGAAAAGCACCACCCAACCCACGACTGATGAACTGGAGAACAACATGACTGGAGAAGATAAGCCTCGGGATTCAGTGCCCAAGCCAATGGTCCGTCCATCCTGCAAAAGAACAGAGGCGCTACGCGGGGTAAGTAACAGAAACTTCTGCTTTCTCTTTTTATAAGTCGAACTCTAGACCAGGCAAAGTCCTTTCCTTTCTTGTAGCAGGGCTCCGTCCTAATTGATTGCTTCATGCTCTTTCGGGTGGAGGCGCCTCTAATGGTTTCTTTGTCCAGAGGAAGGAGGACTTTCACAGAAAAGGAAAGCGGACGGGCTGGCATCATGTTGGTCAAACTTGACCTTGGCCTATGATAAGCTGTAGTGGAAGCGGCACAGGCTTGTCCCTTCGATCAATCTTGTGGAATTTACCTTAGTCTCTCTGCTCCAAAAGCCCCATACATATTGGGATGAATAGATTCAATAGCACAGGATAAAGCTGAGAAAGAGCGGTATTGATTGAGTAGGGAGAAATTGCAAAGCAGCCATAGGTTAGTTAGTAAACTCAGAAGCAAGCATAGGCGCGCAGCGACAAAGAAGTCATGTATGATATAAAAGGAGGGCATGCCTTTCTTTAGTAAAGATCTACTTTCTTCTTACCAAAGATAAAGCCTACCGCCTTTAATGACACTTTCCCTTCTAAGATAAGCATTGATGCGCCCACAAGCACAAGTCGAGGAGCAGCCCGCCCGTCCGTTCGACCCACCATGCAATCAAAACTCTCTGGCTACCCGCATGGAAGGTTGGACTAGGAGGAAGCGCAACAACAACAGGGAATACACCAACCGCACTTTGACCCACACACCCGGTTAGACAACCTCCGTATTGTATTGCCAACGGACAAGCTCGATCACTCATACCGGTTCCTCAGTTCTCCCCTCTCTTAACCGGCCCATTTTGCTCAAAAATGTGTCACTTTTCCCACATGTTGCCAAACCTATCTTAAGCGTTGCCCTATTAACTAAAGACAATGATGTTATTGTTGAGTTGAACCCCTCTTCTTGTTTCGGTAAGGGAGGACCCGGGAGATCCTTATCAAGGGCACGCCGAAAGAGGGTCTATACTCTCGCTCTTTATTCTCACTCAGCTTTCCTTGGTGCTTAGGCGCCTGTATCAGTAGTGATAGGGCCTCGTGTCAAGTAATAGTGCCTCTTGTACCATACCAGCCTTAGAGTCAAATGAAAAAGAAAAAGTGAAGAGACCTTGCAAGATCTTGAGAATTCTTGCTGCTTTTACTTAGGTAAAGTTAATCTATTTCCCCGGGCTATAGTTCTATGAGAGCACTTTAGAGAAGATGCCTTAGTGGGTGCTTACAAAGGAATAAGGAGTAGGTGTCAAATAGATAATATATTAATTTCCCTGGGCAGCATTGCATTGACTGCTGACTTCATCCTATTGCGCGGATCAAATCCCATCCCTCCCTGGTCTTTTCACCGTACTTCTAATACAGTAAAGCAAGCACCAAGCGGGTGCCTTTCTGCTTCTTTCAGCTTCGTCCCAATGGATATCAACGTGTGGAAAGACAGATTCAATTTCGAAAGCCCTTAGCGGCCTCGATTACTCAATGAAGACTATCTAATGAGATTGGGGTTGAAAGATCTTCTGTGGCTGCGCCTTTTACTGGGTCAAAGTGTCAACTCGAGATAGGGCGTGATACGAGGACCAGAGGGTAACGTTAAAGTCTCGAAATAGGTGTGCCTTGCTGCTACCCTGGCTGGCCTCTTGAGTAAAGCAGCAAAGCAACTAAAGCACCGGCCGTAGCTCTCCTAACCTGAATACAAGGTAAGTGGTCCACTAAATCAGAAATACTCTATCCTCTCCCGGTCCGACTCCTCATCTTTCCTCTTCCGCGGGGAGGGAGCTAGCCTTCAAGCCTTACTAAGCACCTGGAGCAAGTAGTCGTATCCGCCTTAATGCTTTACAGACATGTTAGATTATTTCTCTATTTCGATATGATCTCGCGGAAGAAATGGCCCGCATTGACATGAAATCGAGCCTCTTCCGAAATGGAGTTTTGAAGTCTCAAAGCCAGATTTCTGTCTGAATACCCCAGGGAGAAAAGAACTAGCTTTTATTTGGTTGATTTCTTCGAACCAGTTCAATTGATGGTTTGCCCTTATGCGGGTTCAACGGACTGGGAAAGGCTTCAGTGCATGGTTCTCGTTGTGCGTTGTCCTCTGCGAGTTGTCAGTATGTGTTAGTTCAATCGGTGTTAAAGGTGCTGGCCCCTTTTGGCTGTCGCTCGAGAGCCTTCAGGCAGTCTTTCGTACCAAGTAGAAGTGCTCCGTGGAGTGTATCTTAGTTCTTAACACATGTAAGTCTAAGTTTTGGCAGTGTTTAGTTTCTAAGGCTGTGTGTTGTGTTCCTTCCTTCATTCAATGGGGTTCTCGTTCAATGAAGTGTAGTGGAATTTCCAAACTCGTAATGGAGTTGACAACAGTGCAGTATGAGTAAGTGTTTCAAACTGTGGTGAGTTTCCGACTCTCAAGCCCAAGTGTGAGTTGACGCTGCGCCCTTGACCGTCAAAATTGCTCGGGGCATAAGGCAGCTCTAGTGTCTAACGCAGCTCACCCCTTTCATTCTCTAATTCTCGGTAAGAGTGGCGTATGGGTAGCGTCCAAAGAAAGCGCTTGGTTCCTATTGGGTTGTTCAACATCTTGTTCAGTGCGCTTTTCCCGTGTCTTTCGAAGCTTGCGCTTCTCCAGATTATGATGATGATGCTGGTTCCGAAGATGCTTGCTTAACAGGCCGCTAAGGACCTCTTAGAATAGAATTGGATTTGAGAATTGTGCTTGTGCAGAAAGAATTCGGTAGCAAATGCAAAAGGAAAGTAATTCAACTACACAGCTATATGAAAGATCAGCCTACCTATTCACAGAGAGAAATTCATTCAAGGAAACTCACGGTCTGTCCTTCATAGTTTACCTATTGATGCGACAGCGCTTTGAACCTGAGTTAAGCCTTAGCGCTTGGCTGGCGGAGATTGGCCACGTTTGGTTTGACGACCCTTATTTCTATTCTTCCTTATGTAGAGTTTCAATTCATGGAGCTTGATGCATCAGCCACTAGATTCCTGCTTGTCACTGGGTGGTCCTTCTTTCCACAGAAAAACGATGAATTTGCCTTCGAAGGTCCCAATCCTTGACTCCAGTATGTATCTCATATCAGGTGCCCGTCTCCTTTTTCGAGATAGATACAGCATTTCATTGACCCACAACTAGCGTGAACCTCTTCGCCCAGGACAATACATTTCTTGAACCTTTTGCAGATGTATCTGTGAGTTCTACCACACTAGCCTCCAAGCTCCCATTGTTAAGACATCTGAGGAGATTCTGAAAGATACCCCTACCATTTCTGGTCGAGCTTTACCAGAGACAAATCCTCTTATTAATAAGAAGGGTGCATACCAACCTATTAAATTCCGTCAAAAGGCTATTCATAGTCAAGGGTTTGACTCGCAAGGTCAACCCGTCAAGATGGACTCTTCTAATAATAGAGAACTGGATACAGCTCGAATCAACATGCGACATCATTCACAAGCAATGGACGCTACAGTTGCGGAAAAAAGAAAAAGACAAAGCTGATGAGTAACTCGCACGTGCACTCGCTTGTTATCAGATTCTTAATCTGTTTGGACAGTGTCTACATAAGGGGATTCTTTGGTCTCTAAATAGTCACTCACGGATAGATAAGGACCCGAGGAAACCCTTGAGCAGCTCGGCATAATGAATAGAAAGGGAATGTACTCTAACCTCTAAGGAAACGAAGAAAAGAGGAGGCGCAATCCGGCTTTACGAAGAGAGTCGAGAAACCGAAAAGCGGACAGCGAGATTCAACCCTCTCAGACGAATAGGACCGGGTGCGAGAATAGAATCCGGGTTGAGGAGTCTTAGAATGATTTTCTCGAAGAAGACGACGGTCGGATAACGAAAGGCTTCTTCAGGGATGGACTTCAATGCAAAATGGAATTGGCGCCCTTTCGAATACTCTGAACATCTCCAGTGACGCCCACAACTGGAGGGAATGCCATGACAAGAAGAATAAGACGCTTCAGAAGACGTCACTTCGCCTGGGTGGCGCATGTCTGCTTTGAATCATAACAAAAAGCATCGAGAGCATATAAAGAGAAATTGGCTCAGCTTAGGGTTGAGTAGTTTTTGAATAGGAAAGAAGCTGATAACCGTTTGCAAAATGGTCGGAATAGGCCTCGGCAGTATAAGCTTTCACTGGTTTAGTTTCATCGGCTAGACGCAAGGTAGTTAATGGTTTCGCGCAAGAAATCCACATATTTCACTTCTTTTTTGACTTGCATGCCGTAAAAGCATGAGCTAATAGTTCAGTCAAAAAAACTAGTGAATTTCCTAAGGATGCCGACCTATAGATTAAGTCAAGCATGTGAAATTGCTCCGCTTTAACACATAAATCCAAAATCTTGACTAACTAGATCGTTGTATTGAAACGAAGCGAGTACTGGTAAAGCTCAATATTGATTCGAACTCAGAGTATAAAGATCAGTCACGTATAGGTGGTGGAAGGAAGAAAAAGAGCTAATTTGTTCTCGGCTAGGTTGGGACAAGATAATAATTTCCTGGTGTAGTAGTATAGGCAAAGGCTAATGCTAAAATAGTAGTTTGAAAGATAAGCTCTCACCGGAATAGACTAGTGATTAAGAATTTTGGAATAGGAAAGATAGAAAGAAAGAATCAAAGAAAGAAAAGGATAAAGGAGATGAAGGAAGATAAGGTAAGAACAAGGAGCTTTCCGTTGTTTGTGTGGGTACAGTTATCATTAAGATGTATGATGGGGTTGTTAGAACCTGTGAGGTACAGCATGTTAAATAACTTCGGAATTAACTAATAACTTTGAGTCTGCCTTCTTCCCACGGTAATTAAGAAAAGAGAAAGTTCGGGTTCAGGTTTGAGTGTTTTGGAACTTCGGGCGGGGTGATACTGAGTTGGCACTCTCTCTGCTCGCTGAATTCTCCCTAACCTGGAGCTAATTCGAAACTGGAATGAAACATAGGAAAAGAAGTCGTCCTGCTTGTTTGGCAACATATCGAAAAAGCAGATAAGAAGAAGGGCCTTTTCAGCGTATGAGTACCTTTCATAGCGATCCAGTATTTTGGCCATGCTGTTTAAGATAAAGAGAGAATAATGCACTTGCTTATTTCCTACTAGAAAGATAATGAAATCAAAGAAGAAACATTTTGATTCTCTTCAATTTACGAATACGCATTAGATCGATGCTTGTGCCCATCTTTCTTTCGGTGGTCTAGTAGAGACTGGTTGGTTCAGTATATGAAATAATATTCTTAGTTGACTTACAGGCTTTGCAGATAACCCGAGGAGGACTGGCTTGCTTGAATTTTTCCATTCCCCCGGGAAAGAGTAAGAGCAGTAAATTCGTACACTGTTGACAAAAGGAAAAAAGGAATACTTACGGCAAGCGCAGCTGCAAAGAAAAGAAGAAAGAAAGCATTAAATGATTTTGACTCTGTTTTTCATTTCATTTTCTCTACAATAGTGTCTTTTTTTTCATTTCATTAAACTCTACAATAGTGTGTTTATTAAACAGTGGAATCCCCTCCTATAGATAGTAGTAGTGTCGACGTATTCAAACTGTCTTTCTTTGGGTAATCGTCCACGACGCCAGGTGGGTTTATGTGCAAAAAGGAATAGTTTCTACTTGCCTAGTCTGTGTACTGCTTTCTTGCTTATTCCACGTATTCTATAGTAGTAGGAGTCTCCTCCGCTCTATCAAACTAGCCCAAGAGAATTGACTTAAGTAAGTGCCCCTAAGTATTCTGACCCCCACTTGCTTGACTACGTATTTTCTTACCTACTTTTTATGTATGGTAGGAGTTTCTAAAGGCTCGCTTATTAAAAGTAAAACAGAAAACGTATACTTGGCAACAGTATTTTGATTCCTCAGCTCACCGGTGAGTGGGCACCAAGACCTAGGAACTTGAGCTGCCATGTGGGGGCTGGCTAACCAGTAACTTCAAGAATGAATGCAAGAAAAGAACAATTGTGCACCTATGCGTAAGGAGGACGGACCAGTTAAGGTGCCTAGCTGCTCAATCGAAACCGACCATAGATGTGATGGATTGAGGAATGGCTAAACGAAGAGACCGTTGCCTAATAGAGATCGTGGGGCCGGATGATGGATCCAGAAAATGTGAATTACACCTGTGCTATCTTTTCTAGTCTAGTGCGCTTAGGACGGTTCAGCGAATGGATTTTGGACTGGGTATGTATCTATCTTGCTTTTCTTTCAGCAACCCCGGCTCGGTATAAGGCTTAGAATATACTCAACGCCCATGAAGGATGGATTCCAGTTTTTGAATCAGACGATAGTGTGGAATAGTACCAAAAGACAAGGAAAGATTGAACATATAGAGCTTTTATACCTTATCCCAACGAAGGACTGTCGCTATGAAATTCTCTAAAAACGCCGCGGATTGTTGAATTGCTAATATCCCTAAGTCGGAAGAATAGTCGTGTATGTTGTACTTAATAGAAAATATTCTAGAAAGAGTAGCTCAAACCAATAGATCCCGATTCTCTTTCAAAGGAGGTGCCAGAAAGTGATGAAATGGGAATTTCTATGGAAGCGCACGAGGGGAAGCTAAGACGGGGCGAAGGGATTACGGACCGGGCTTTCGATACGCGGGATTTGAGACCTCCAGATATTGCACTAGAAATGGAATATAGGAGGAAGAGGCTTCCGTATCAGCTTACTACTTTACCTACTTTCTGAAAGCAGTTCTTCAGCAATAAAGAGACTTTGCTATACCCTCATTTGCTTTGTTCATTCCTCAATCCATTTCCCCTACGCCTGGCCCTTGGTCCTATGCTAAGAAAGAGGCCTTTTTCTTTTGAAAGCCTTACGACCAGATACTAAGCTGAAAAGGGAAGATACAAAGGTGCCCCCTGTCTGGGCTCACCTGCTGGAACCAGCAGTATGGGTCACCCACGATTATAAGTAACATTTTGAGGTTGATTAGTAACATCGATTTAGAGCATCACAGGATTGCATACGTTTACCTGAAAAGCAAAGGGAATAAGATAAGAAAGAACTCTACGTTGAGTACATAGTCAAAATTGTGAGTCAAAATCAGAGTTTGATTCGAGGGGATTCAACCAGCGAAGGATCCAAGTCTCGATCACGAAGCCCGGTTCATTGATAAAGTACAATAGTTTCTTTCGTGGAATGACGTTGGTCACCGAGCGAAATGTTCACTTTGCTTTGAATGCAAAATCGATGCACAAATACTCGATGCCTTCTGTGTACTGTTGCCTCCACTGTATATTTTCAACTGGCTTATTTATGAGAACCTTATGAATCGAAGTCAGAAACATCATACAATAATGAGACGAAATGATGATGTTGGACGAATCTGTCAAAGAAAAGGCATTCAGCGTTATTAAAAGGAAAAAAAAAGAAAAGTATGTGCGGGAAAGAGTTACTTAGGAGATCAAATAGAATGAACATTATTGCCACATATGATTTGGATCACCCAGGTTGACGACGAGGTTATAAAGAGAAATTTGAGGGCTTGTGCTTGCTAGTATTTTCTCAAATCCTAAATGATTTTCTATTGACTCCTGGTGGGATGTTTTGTAAAAGGTCTTTTGTCAAGCGAATATTCGCCGCCGGTCCTAAGGTCAATCGAATTGCAATACAAGAATAAGAGTTCTCAGTCAAATCTATGAAAGCGGATTGGTAAAGATTCAGCCGCTTAAAAGAGCCCAGTATCCAAGGGAGTTCGACTTTTATGGAGCATCGCACCATACAACTTCAGCAAATGTTTAGATAAGCAGAAAAGCTGGAGTTGGCTTGATAAGCAAGGTAAGGTTTTGTAGGCGGGTGTATATGCCCTCATCGTCTAGTGGGTTAGAACATCCCTCCTTTCGGTCTTTGACCTATGAACCGGAGTCTCACAACTATCGGATGGAAGAAAGGCCTCCAAACAAACAAATGAAGAAATTCCACCTAATGAAAAAGAACGAAGAATGAGAGAGATTGACTAGCTTTCTGCCTTCTGACGCTCGCTTGCACAGTCTTGCTTTCTAAGTTGACTAGTTTTTCTTTCATGCTTTTTCGAAAATCCGGTAAATTCTTACTGGAAATGTGGTAACCCCAAGCCACAGATCGATTGGAATCAAGACGAATGGAGAAAATCAAAACATTTGGGGGCCGGCGCATCGCTTTCATACCCAACAATCCTAGCCGAGTAGTGAAACAGGTACCCTACTACTTGAACTCGTACTTGAACTGGATGCTTACCACGCCTATCCAAGCGAACTAGGCGAAGTGAGACCATTAGCTCTATCATTTCCAGACGTCGTTCCTTCGCTCACATCAAGTTCCCTTCCGAGCTGCCTTCGTGACCAAAAATACCCCCTCCCTGGGATCTGCTCTAGCCTCACTCCTCACTTTTCCACTATTCAGGACTATATGGGTCTCATCTGTGGTGTGCATCTACTGAATCCCCAGACGGATCCCCAGATTTTCCAGTGTCTTCGGTCCCAGAGACCTGTGTCCACGAGTGGGGGTACTCGAGCCAGAGGCAATCGACTTCGGAGTCGGAGTGGCTTTTTCTCTGGCAGTGCTGGGTTACTACTTACGGAACTTCTCTCATCGAAATCGACAGCACCGTCCTGCCACATCTGCAACTAACAAAGGAGCCGCATTCGATATGAGAGCAAAAAGATGGGTAGGGACGAGACGACCAATTCCACCATTTATTGCTCCACATATAGAGTTTCTCTCTTATGTATGGCTTTTACGAAACAGAAAGAAAAACCGGATTTCGCAGACTGATTTACAGAGGAATTAGGTGCTTCTCCTTCTGACCCAGAAGAAGATGCGTAATTAGCGAATGCTAATGGAGCTATGGCGGAAATGGCGTCAGCCATTGGAGACTGCCTGAGCCAGCAGCGCCTACACGGGATTTGCTGGGAATATTTTGGAGGGAAGGGCTCCGTCCCATCTATCCTAGCGAGGCCACTCTTCAGTCTTATATATTCCAGATTCCAGATAATTAGAGACCTTCAAAGAGAAGAGACAAGCTAAGAACAGAAGAGGAAGAAGATTTTTGCAACTAGTCTTTTGATTGATGCTTTCTTCTTCGTTGAGAAATGGCTTATTTACTTCCCTCAGACCGAGCAGAGAAATTTTCTCAACCAATAGAAACTCTTCGTACCGGTCGTTGACATAGTGAACTCAGATGACCATTTCTATTCCAGTTCCATTCTGACCTCTCTAGGTGCCTTTTGGGGAGTCAAAAGTGACTCTTCCAACTCCCTAACTGCGCCTTCAATGAAGTTCGGGAGACCCCTCACGTGCCGCTGCCCGTGAGACTTGCCTTTGTGCACTTTGCGCACCGCTTCGACGCTCCGCGCCTACATCACTCGTATCCCAATACCTGCGATCTAGCTCATTCTTTTTTCAGCCCCGCCTAATGCTTTATGGTTCAGTGCCTTGATCGGTTTGAAGTGTTCTTCGTCATCGTTTGGCACTTGACTAGCCTTTTTTTGTTGAGTAATCCAATGGCCTATAGAGCTTTTTCACTAGCTTACGAGTTAGCAGCCCACATCAACTAGCTTTTGATTATCTAATAAGCTTTCTAAATGAGCTTTGATAGCCTCTAAGATAGAGTTGTAGAACTCTTTCTGACTATCACCTTCATCTTTTATTAGATTTGTACTGATAGCTCACTCCTCATTTAGAAGAAACTCATTATTTGTGAGGCGCTAGATGAAGCACCCATACTTATTAGAAAGTAAATGATAATGAAATGTCAGAGTCTCGGTGGGTTTAATACTATAAGGTTTCAAAAGGTTTGTTTTTTCCCTTTTGCAAGCTTAATTAGACGAGAGTTCCTATTGTTTCAGATCTCAGGATGTCCAGGAATTCCGCGCTTAACCAAGATGTTGCTTCTCTAAGAGTTTGGAATGAATGGTGTTGAAAGGCTGTTGCAGCTTCCATAAAAGTGAACTCAACATGTGAGTTATCTACTAAAGTTTCATTTTCAAAATGAGGATGGGCAAAACAAATAAGGCTTTTGGCAAAATCCCAAACATGGAATCCAGGTCTAGAAATTCTACCTCAATGAAAGCTGGAAATTCAATATGGTAATACTGATAGCCAGTAGCTACACTTATCAGAAACTGTTCATAGCGAGCTGTTTGGATTCTCTTATCCATAATACTTGCTAAGGTTTTGAATTGGAATTTCTTAGCAGTATACTCATCCGTTGATAAAAGAGCACGTCGTTCCTCCCTGACAAGATAAGGAAACACTTTAGCAAGGCGCGAAGCGCTGGCATTAGTAGTCCAGCTGATGTTAAATGGTCCATATTTTATTTGATTATTCAAAACATCTTCACTGCCTTATCTTGATCGTAATTCCGGGAGAAGGGGTTTTGTTCTGCTGCTAATATGTATTTATGACCGGTATGTTTGTAATAATAGATACCAGAAACCATAACTCCTTGTAACTCTCGATATTGTTGAACTTTCAAAGTGATCGTCGTCCTTAGGAGTCAATAAACGATAGCGATGCATCAATCAATTCAGCTGTAGGTTTTCTTAAGTAAGCACCACTGAATTCTGAGAAATTAGGCACTCTTGAACCTGTGATCCCCTCGTACTGACCAGGACCTGGCCCGACCGTATACTATGGTATACTTCTTCGCGGTTATGAACGAGCACGTCACAGCCTACTTACACTATGCTCTCTGGTTTCCGCTTTATGAAAGGTCGAAAGCGCGAGTCCACCGCTTCTTCGAATACCTGATCGTAGAGCGAGAAAGGGATTTCATGTCAATGAAGGATTGCTCACAACGCGGAGTAGCGGGTCAAACTCCTTGGCAAGTGCGTGACATGTACTTGGACTCGCTTCCTGAGCTCATTGGGAAGATAGAAGCTAAATTGGAGCTCGAATGTGTCGAGCACAAGAAGTTGAGTATTTTAGTTAGCCAAACAGAAAGCCGGCCCCTGGAAAAGAAAAGTAACGTGATCCGGATCGAGCCCCCCCCGTGGAATTCCTACACACAACCTACTTCTTTTGCACCGATTCCGAGAACTAGAATGAGGTAAGCGAAGCTTTCGATTCTTCACTTCAAAGAGTAGAGTCGCTGCCCCACCCAGTGAGGCACATTTGCCTTGACTATTGACTTCTTACTTCTGACATAGTTTTTCTTAGGTGTATTGCCTCCATCGCTTAACTTACTTGATAGGGTGAAACTCACAAAGGTAGAACCACCTAGGTAATAAAAGAGTTGCTACTCAGAGAAGGAGCTCTGCTCCCGATTTAGCTTTCAATGTCTTATCGAAAGCGTTAGGTAGTTCACCTAGGGTAAGAATCTGACTAAGCTTAGACTTCTAATCCGTCTGCTTGGGAAAACTATTCAATAACGAGGACTAGCTTTTTTTCTTATCGTAAAGCCTGTCAGTTCTCTTTCAACTTCCCATGGATTCCCTTCTATCCCCTGTATCTCCTCGAGTCTGAACTCGAAATCAATATGCAGTTTGTCTTTAGGACCAAATCTTTCACTTAATTATTTTATTATAATAGACTAAAATATCTCCAAAACAGTAAGTAAAAAGAGAATAGCATACTGAATAGCTTCACGGCACATGCGGCTGATGTCATCCTTCAGAGAACTCAGACCATGGCGGGAGTAGTAACCAACTCTCAGCTTATCTTCAATTTGAGCAACCTATAGTCAAAACCAAAAAATGCAAAAAGAATAGGTAGACTCCTTCCTCGCGCTGTGATGAGTCGACCAATTCCTCTGCCCCGATTGGTACATATATAGGTCGACCAATTCACTTTTTCACCAACACCTGGGCGACCAACCTTCATGCCTTCACGTCAACTTGCAACCCGAAATGGAAGTAGAATGCTTGAGCAAGTCGATCTATTACGACCAACGCCGGTTCTTCGTCTTGTATTTTCTGTATGAAAAAGTTTTATGGAGCTCTATGAGGGGATGATACGGTTCCTAGCCGTACCGCCAATAGAGTGGTACGAATTTCCAGACATCTTGCAAATATGCAATTCTCTGGTACTATACCGAGCTCACCATGTAGTTTCAATTCGGTATCTCTGCTTATTATTTTTCAGAATCAAAACCTTACTGGAGTGTTCCCTTCTGCTTTGCAATTTGACAGTGGATTACTACTGATCGATCTTGGAGAAAATGAATTTCATGGTGTTTTTCTAGATCAAAGTTTTGAAAGGAAAGGGCCTCGTATTTGGTAACTCTCCTGTAGTTCTTAACCAAGCCACCATTAGGGCATAGGCCAGCTTTGAGGTGTGGGGATCACCATGCATCCGTTGACTGCACAACTCTTCACAACAAGCGAAACATTATATATACCTTTTTTGGCATTATCGACTGCATGCTCTCGGAGCTAGAATCGCAACGGGAGGTGAAATCCAAAGCATTTACCGCGCACTAAATTCAATGATAAAGCAAATAAGGAAGACTAATCCTAATCACAGCTAGTGGTGTGTCAACAAAATGGGACAGAGATATTTTTTCAATCAACCACCTCTTACTCCCACTGCAGCCGCCACGTGTCGCTACCGTCTTGAATCCCTGCCTCGAAAAGACGTGAACTGAAGGCGCCCTTGAAAATAACGCCTTTTCAACGGAGAAATCAAAAGGAAAAACAACGCTTTCACATGCAACGGTTGATCACATCCCCTCCGGAGATCACATTCTAACTACGGAGTAACATAACTTTGCAACTCTAGCGCCGAAGAAACCAAAAGGTTTCGATGCCTCCACAAGCACATTTGATTAGCAAGCACATCTATCTCGTCAATCTCTCCACTCAGAGTTTTCTTCTCTTATCTCCCTAGCTGATCTAATCAGAGGAGTGGATCCGCTTTGCTCCCTTATTTCAACAAGTCTCATTATTCGATCCCTTGGTGCACAATCCACTATGTTTTTATGTAATCCACTACAAACTCAAACTATGGCGACTTGGGTAGAATAAAGGAAATGTGAATAGCACGTTAAGATTCTAAATCGTTCAAAAGTCCAAAAGTGCACTCTACGCTCTATGGTAATTCAGAAGTTAAGGAAGAGTTTCTCAAGTTGAGAAGTTTCTTTTGATTGGTTGGAGGATTGTTATCGCTGAAGTCCTTCAAATGATAGCGAATACCACGATAAGGATTTCTTAACCCAGGTCTCGTCAAAAACCCCACATCCACATAGAAAATTATGCAAAGAAGTCGTCCTACTTCTACAAAAACGGAAACAAAAACAGCAAGTTCTAATGCGTTCAAATGCTCAGACCCTCCAATAAGTTCGAAACATGCTTTGAGTTGGTACAACCCATGCTATACTGGTGCCAACAATAACTGACGTTTTGCTTACCCATGCTATACCGTATGAACCATGCTGTGCTAGTACCACTATGTAAATGAGATGTAATAGAGTTGGTGACTTGCGTATATTTATGGTCTTGACTAATGCTGTCAAATTCCTTGTTATAGTCCATTGAGCCCAAAGCAATGAAAAGTAGTTCAAGGCTTAGTTTGCACGGATTTTTCCTCAAAAAAATTCTCATTTTTTTATTAAAAACCACTGCGGTTTCATTTCTAGGAGATATATTCTATATTACCAGAAACCCAGCCTAAAGCACTCAGATTTTATCCATCTCAAGCTGTAAAAAGCCCAGTAAATTCTACCTCATCTGGACACACGCTTTCTCCTAAAATCAAAGGAAGAAAAATCACTGCTCCCAAAGTAGCAATACAGCCTGTATCATTCCAAGACATCAATACATCCGTTTCGGTACAGCGCCGCACGGCCAGTACCCGAATTTCACCAAGCATATTCAACAGCTTCTTTCCTAGACATCGATCACTTTCTTCAGTAGCATGGCCTCCTCTGCGGCAACAACGACTTGTGTAACATCATTTGATCTGATGCTCACTAATTACGATGGGGAGAGCCCTAAATTCATTCCTATAACGCGGGTTTCAAATGCTTCAGGTGGGTGACCCGTGTCTCAAACGCCGTGAAATTCAATCGCGTTTCTGGCTATTGAAAAGTGAAATCAAACTGACTAATCTCGGTCAATTGGAATTCCTTTCCATCCGCGGCAATCCCACTCGCTTGAATACGGGATTCCTTTCAAGCGGGCAACCCATGGGTACCGGTTCGTCTATCAAAAATTTTAGCCTTTATCCGGTCCAGACTTTTATGCTGCATCATGGTGAGCCCCAGATAGAACGTAGAGAAACCATGCTTATCTATGTAAATCGAGAAAGACGCATGCGTCAAAAACCCAATTTTGATATTAGCGGGTTGAAAGCCATCTCCAGCGGACCCTTTCCTTTGTTCTTTGTCCAGCTACTCGGTAAATGAAGATCAGATTTCGACCCAACAGGAAAAACCCTTTCTTGATTCTTCTGGGAATGGACTTACTTAATAGTTCAACTAGCTTTTGACTTGAGTACGGGATCCTCGCTTTCCAGGTTTCCTCAGAAAGAAATTCGTCCTCATCAATCCAAGGCCGCCCTACCTATCGGAATTTGATTTTTGACTGGCTGGATCAAGGTTGAAAGCCCCAACAGCTTTGTTAGCACTTTTTTTCTGCATGCAAGTGGCATCGTATAATAATATGATCGCAGTTTATTCTGTTCTGGGGGGGCGCGTACGGAAACTTGATGATCGCAATCTCCTTTCACATAAGAGAGTACTACTGGGTCGACATGAAGAAACTTCACTTTCCCGTTACAAAACCGAAGAATGCTCTTACTTACGATGCAGTTCAAAAGTGAAACATATATCCTTCCCAGATCCCTCCTTGCCTTTAGAGCAGTGCCTTTTGATTTTCTTCTTTAGCCGTGGTTGGCTCTGTTTTTCTAGTTAGTTATCTACGAGAGTCAGTCACAACCGATTTGAGAGAGTAGATTTTCTTGTTGAATGGGGCTCGCTCATTCGACGCTCTGACAAAGTAGGCAGATTGACAAGGGACGAGAGGTAGCGCGGTCTAAGTCCATCGATTATTTAATATCGAGAAGGTGCTTAATAAAACCAACCTAAATCAAGAAAGGCGAAACAGATAGATAAGACGTGCGTGCCCTCTGACCTATTCCAGGCGGGCATAGGCTGGCTATATATAAAAGCCTTCATAAGCCGCTTTCAAGCTCAGATGGGAACGACCAAGGGCGCAGCGGAGGGAGGCAAAGACTAGCTTTCGAACAAAGAGTTTGTCAAACGTATGAATGAGTTGACCTCAGTATATTTCTTTTCGTCAATTCTTTCTTTTCGTAAGGTTGGTTTGTTTTCGGCTTTTGTTCATTTTCTTTCCCTATCTTTATATAAGTAAGCACTTCTTCACTTCCGAGCTTCGGTCTCTACCCGCCCGGGTTTCATTATGGCTTTCATATCTGCCGACTAGTAGTGCTGGTATTCGTTCACCTACCCCCCTCTGCTTCTTTCCTTTATTGCTGTCATATTAGATATTATTATTTGATTCTAGGCATAACACAACTTCCTTATGTATGTCGTCAACTCATATGAGGTGGAAATCCACTATTTTCTGAATTCCTCTATCTATCTATGAACCTTCTTTCTTATTGAAGTCCTCCCTGGTCAGTGCCTTTTTGCCTACCTGTCAGGATCATGGCTTAGAAATCAGCTCCAAGAAGTGTAAAACCACGCACTCAAACTGCTTCCCTTTGGTCTATAGCTTTCCTTCACTCAATAGGAGCCAAAAAGATATACGAAAGCTTCTGACCGACCTCCTATTAGAGAAGAGACAAATGATACCATTTACGAAAGCCCACGACCCATTTCAGTTTATGTCAAATGTTATTTCCATTGTTCTTTATAACCCGGAAAGTTCCATCCTCGAAATGCTCGGTGTAGCCGAGTTTCATTTTCACCAGTCCATCCTGTCCTTATCGCTACCCGCGCGATGGAATGGAATAGAAGCCTCTTCCACAGGTGCGAGGCGAAAAAAGGTCGAATCGTGAGACGATGCGAAGCACTGGTCTCAACTCAGATAGGTGCTTGAGACGAGGAATATGGGAGCTGCGTACAGGTACAGATCAAGACTGGTGTAGTCTGAGGCGGTTACTGGTACGTGAGTTGGTGAAAAGAAGCTTGGGGGATCTTGAACTTGCCAAGAGGCTGCATGCAGGGCTTTGTCAAGAGACGGCCCTTCTGAGCAGCTACGTCTCCTCATACACCAAACAAAAGCGCGTGGAGAAAATGCTCTTCTCATTATGTTTCTCCGGAACCACACAAGAGCACTTCATCCTTCATCTTCTCTCTTTGAGTGGTCCATTCCTCTGCATCTAGCGATAAGATTTCTTCGGCCTCCCTCTGTGTCCGTCGAGTGGGAAAAACGCGTGTTTATATCTCCCAGTTGGGCTCATCGAACTCTAGACCGCTGATGTCAAAAGGTCTCTAGTTGATCGAGAGCCTCGTCGTACATTTTGAGTAGGTGAAACTCTTTGTTCGAGTCTGGAAAATTTGGTTCTTTGTTTTGGATATATAAGATCCGACTCTCCAAATCTATTACCCGGGCTTGTGGCCTTCCTCGCCTGCATTCATTTCTAGATCAAAAAGATCGGCATACGAAAGATTGGTTGGAATGCCCGGAGAACTGCCCAAAGAACTCCAAAAAGGGTTTCAAAGGAAGGGTGGTATCTTATATAGAGATTGATGCTTTCGCCCAAGACGTGGAACTCTGTCATTTATGCGAGCTTACAGAGGTTGGCCTGCCTTGGATAGGTTGATCCAGTGTGATATCGATCAGTCTTTCTTAAGGCCCATGACCTACTACTCTCTTTCTTGGCGGAGAAGTTGGACAAAGGGATCGTCGATCTCATCGCTGCTTTTCTTCAAACACCTATCTACGACGGGAGGGGAAATTTTGACCCATCATCATTCATTATAGGGGGGCCTTCAGGGATCTTGAAATTGGTGTACAGCTACTACCTTCATTCAACAAAGAAGCCCATTCCTTTTTTCCTCGGTGCACGAGCTTCTGTAAGCCTTTCTTCTCTCCGAAAACATATGCTTAACGCATTCAATTGGACAGCTCAGGAATAGAAGTTGTATAGTCGTGAGTAGCAGTAAAAGTAAACAACTAAAAAACACCAGAACTAGGACGCACGGCATGGTTCTTCACCTGCCGATCTGGTTGATCATTCTCTTACTCCAAAGCCAGCAATCCTCCCAGAACTGAATCAGGGCCCCATCCATCGCCAAGCTCTTTCGTCACCTCCATATTCACCACATCAGCTTCCTGGCATACCGCTTTCAAAATCAAAAGAAATTGAAGTGGAGGAGTCTCTCCCTGCCTCTATGGCAATCAAAATAATCACTTCTTTTACCATTGATATGACACAAACCGCTCAGAATTCAGTAACACTTGCTCTATGCAAAATCCACATACTCCTTCCTAGTTCACAACAATGCATGTATCCAGCAAAACTTCATTGCAGAATCACCTCATTGTTGTGTACCCTCCTACCGACAAGATACCGATCGTCCCTTACTGAATCGTGTATACAGGCAGCCCAAGCGGGAAACTTTACGGCACAGCTGCACACCAGTTTTTGTTCGTAACATGCCTACGTTACTCACTCGCTAGCAACAGCAAAAAAGCAAAATTGCAATAAAGCAAAAGAGAAGGAAACCAAGCCAGGCATATATATACACCGCAGAGTTGGCCAATAGAGAGTGCCCAAATAGAGAGATTATTCCCTTAGCAAATACACAAGGGACACACAGCCCGGTAAGTGGAAGAGATATGATTGGGAATATGATCTCACCAATGGCCGAGTCAAATGTGAAATGCGAAAGGGCTGGTCCAATAATACGAGATTTGTGCGCAACCTTTGCAATGTTTCATAATACTTTTTCATATGATGCTTCACCTGCCAGTCAAATGAAAGGATCAGAAGGGCCGCGAGAAATAAGGTTAAGGTCCAGGATTCCGTTACCTGCAATGAAAGCAGGTTTCAGTTCGATCAAGGTTGCAATCAGATTAAGTAAGAATACGGGGAGAAATCTACGGTGGAATCCAATTCAGGAGCCGGATTGAAAGTACAGGCATTTCTTTCTCGGAATCTATTAGTTATTGTCCAACTCCTTTCGAGTAGAAGAAATTCGACCGACATTGTCAACTCCCTTGTGACCTCACTGGAAAGCTTCTATCTGATAAAGAGAAAGCAAAAGGGAAGGAATTGCTTCTTAGGCACCCTTGCCCCCCGAACTCAAGCCGGTCATGTCTCTTCCTCTATTGAAAGGTACTTACTCTTTGTAAAGAATGCCTGCCTGCCGCTTATTCGTATGAAGAGCGCACGGTGCATCCAAATCATGTATGCTTCTTGCTTTAGCCTATCTATACCCTATGCTCCACGTGTATGCTTTGATCAATTCACATCCTGAAAGGAGATTTTATTCGCAGCTAGCAAAGACGCCGCCTCTATCTTTCTTCGGCAGAGACCCCAAGGCGGGCGGGGACTTTCCTTCTTCTTTCTGGTAATTAGAGGAAAGAATCAATCAGGCGATGTTTGTTTGAAATCCAAGCAGTTGAAGGCAAACTAGCCGGGCACCTAACCTACTAAAGAAGAGTTACGGATGTCTGAGAAAATCAACCACGAACGGCCGGGCGCTGACTGAAGTCCAGAAAGAAATACCCCATGCTAGAAAACTCAAAGAGGAAACGCTCACTCAGTAAAGTCTGTGTTTATTCAATAAACCAAGCGAGCACTTAGCTGTTACGGATCATGCTGTGGATAAAGGCTTCGTTGACTAGTATTAGGATCTCTCGAGCGTTTTGAAGAAAATACGCACGCACTCCGCACCACTTGCTTGAATGAGTATAATTAACAGGAGCTATTGGGTGTGGTCATTTTGGACATCCTTTCCAGAACTCTTGAAACTCCACTCTATTATGAATTAAGAAATTTGGTAGGCTATCCAAAATAGGAACTCATTCACAAAGCATAGCTGTCGAAACCTATTCCAACAAACAAGCAACGGAACAAGCGCACTAGCGCGAAAGCCGTTGCTGAAAGCTAACGCACGAACGAACAAGCAACGGCTGCCTTTAGAAAGCCGTTGCGCGTTAGAACGCTCATCCCTTTCTCGCGCTGGTAACTTCACTCAGTACTAAGTATACTCAGTAGTAGGAGGACTCGCCTACATTTTCCTTCATTAGTAGTACCCCTAGGAAGAAATTAGGGAAAAATGAGCTAGTCTTTGAATCAAAATGGCACAGGTTGTTGGGCTGGCTCTTCATGGCCTTTGGCCGGGCAATTGTCAGAAAAATCAGAGGATTGCTTTATCAAAGGAGAATCATGCCAGGCCATTCACTTTGGAAGTGACTCAGAGGAAGAGTTGGATTTCCCGAAAGAAGAAGAAATGAAGCGTAATTCAGTCAGTCGTCCTTATCGGGCAGTCGATCGGTTCAAACAACTGGACAAGCTGGTTCGTCACAAACGCTTGCTTACTCGTTCTGTAGCTTCTTTTCACCTCTGGCAGTCGATCGGTTGGCTGGGTAACAGTCGTTACCTTTTCAGTCCTAGTTTTTGCAAAATTGACTTCTCCCCAGGCAAGGTACTCCCCTGGTAAGGTACACTACTTTGACCCAGTGAGTAACTACCTTTTTCACTCGTAACATTAGTAGTTACTCGTCTGTGTAGAACGAAAAGCCGTATAGAGATGGGCACGACCACAATCAGTAGCAACTCTACCTGTCCTAACTTATCTGGAGTTTTGATTTACCTCTTATTAATACATAGTAGACAGGTGCCAAGTAGGAAAAGACAGACCTAAGAAAAGAAAGCGTTAGGAAGCAAAGCAAGGAAGATACTATTTAGTAGAATATAGCGAGAAAAGGAATGTCATATTCTACTAAATAGTATGTATGGTTCGGTGCTTTCAACGTTTACGAATGAATAGCGAGCTTTCCTTCTCAGGTATCTCTTCTTTCACTAGAAACTCCTTCTTTTCGACTCTGCATTGAAGTGGTACGGTTTAGCCTGCTATACTTCTAGCGTTTCCTTTAAGGAGCTTGACCGACCTTAGTAGCTTGTCCAGTAGAGTAATATGTAGCTTGTGCAGTAGTGGCTTTTCCTTCCATTAGCTTTTTCCAGTGATTTTGCTTAGATATGCAGTTGCTTAGCTTATAAGAGTTGAACTTCTACTGGAATTTCTGCATCAACTGCTACTGGATTTTCTCTTTGACAAGAAAAAGCATAAAAGTGAATCGCATCAACAGAATTAGCTTAAGTACTTGCTTCGGCATAGTAAAACAGACAACTGAAAAGGCATAGTAAACGGCTATTCCATTAGATGAATTTCTTACTTCATTCCTGTCCGGTGATTCGCATCGACTGCTTCATTTCGCTATTCATAAACAGCATTCGCTGAAACAGATGCATTAGCTTCTTTGCCGATGCTTTGCGCAGATATTCCTTTATTACTTAATAAAGTGCAGAAAAGCTCGACCATATTTGGTTAGCTGCTTTCAAAGCATTGCCATAGTTCAACTAGCTTATCTCTGGCGATGCGATTCGATTCTCAAATAAGATTTGGTTAGGTGCATTTCCTTTGAATAAATAGAAAAAACCGCTCTGCCTTCCATCACAACTCTAGTCTAGTCAAGTCATCCCATCACAACTCTAGTCAGACAAGCTCTATTTCCTACCAACTCTCAAGTAAGCAACCACACCTCTTACCTATCTTGAACAGCTCACATTTCAACTCGTTTAGTAATTCCACGAATAAAAGGCGAGTCAAGTCAAGCGCATCAAAACCTGATTCATTCTGAGCATTAGTTATTCCTTGCCGGTGCAGCAAATAGTAGAGTGCAAAGCGATGAAAATGTGCCAGAAAGAAGTTGTTCAAATGCAATGAAGAAAATCACATAAAAGAAAAAGAAAATAAGAGAAGAAAAGCCAAATGCGATCTCTCAAAGCTCGACGAGTCAAGTCCACTAGCTATGATATGATATGCCGAATCTTTTTACTGCATTAGCATGCCAAGCTCTACGAGTCGGAATTCATAGTTGCTTTGCTCTGTGATTCTTGTTATTACTGCTTCATGAAATTCCAATAATAGTTTTGGAAAGTCACAATAAAAGGCATAGTGCTCAAAGCGGATAATATGCTCTGGTGACACGCTATGATATTCAATTCAATGCTCTGATATGCATTCCTGTGATTCATTCATTCATTTATTGCGTCAACTGCTACAGCTTCTTTTGTACTTGCATAAAAAGGATTATATTCATTCATTTCTTAATGCTAAGCTCTTCGAGTCAAGTAATTTCGCTCTGATCTGATATGCAACTACTGATGTGAAAAAAGCATTGAATTTAGCTATTCATATATGCCGGTGCGAGTCTACTGCATTTACAGCTGCTGCTATGGGCAAAGCGTTTTTTGGGAAGTTGGCATTTCAGTGTAGGATTGCCAATTCATATTCATGCTAAGAGAAGAGCAGATCCAATACCAAGACGACTGATTGATAAGGAAGGAGAAGTTTTTCCTTGGGAAAGATTTGAGAAGGCAGGCTTTTTCTTCGATGGTTAGGTCAATATCGGAAGCTTAAACGCTTCAAATATATGAAGGGAGTCCGGGAAGACTTCATTATATCATAAATAGAGAACGGCATTGGCCTAACCTAGGCCCTTCTCTTTGCTCCCAAGCCTACCTACGCGCGCACTGAAGTGGGATTCCGAAGTGTGATTTCTCCGATCTCTTTCTTTTGTTTTATGAAATATAAGTAGCAAGCCTAAATGACGTTACGAAGTGAGAGGAATTCCGGAGGGGGGAGCCTTGACTTCTTTACTCAACCAATCCACCCGGGCAATCTTGTCAGCCTTCCCTATCTTTCCTTTAAGATACGAGTCTATGACAGGACTGAGCCCTAGTGAGTTGTACAAAGTCAGGCTTGGTACATTCGATCCATATCTTTATGCCCACTTGCTCGAACTATACACATTCAAAGGGGAGCTCGCTTACGCTCAGACAGACAAGCTAACCTTTCCTACCAGTACCGGACAAGCCAGTACCAGAACAAGCAACTAGCTCTTCCTACCGACTCGCGAGCAGTCAGTTCCCTCAACCGACTTACCTAGTACCCCCCCTCCCCCCGTCCTTACCAGTCTGAGTTCCTTGGTTCCCCCGGTACACGAGCAAGCAGCCAGGCAGGGAAGCTCCCACACAGTATGTCCTTTCTATTCGGAAATGACAAAGTAAGGTGTTCATCATTCCTACCGCACTCATCCTTGTATTGGGGGTATTCGTTATAATCCACTCTTTCTTCCTGAGTCTATGTGTCTTTACCGAAAAGCAAATATGACAGATAGGGTACGACATATTGCTTATTCCTGAGTGATCTAGTTGACGACAGTTGACTTGTTGGACCGATTGTGGATTGGAAAAGAAATGTCTTTTATACAGATATTAGTGTTTACTGATTTCGCATACTGGGAATGGAACTTTATGTAACCCCTTGTCAACTCTCTTTGAGACGAATTATCTGTTATATACGAAAGGCTAATTAAGTCCGGTTCTTTAAGAAAGAAAGGAGTCTTTCCTTACTTCCTTCAAAAAAACGGTTATGTTGTTATGCTGCTCGTGCAATCACAATTTCTAATAGAATCAAAATAGTTCCCTCGCCATCCTCTTCTCCTTCGCTTGTGTGACTCTCTCTATCATGAGAAGAATTTTCTTCCAAGAAGTAAAATAACAAGAAAAAGAACGAGGCCAAGATCTGTTGTTCCCAGTACCGACGAAATGGAGAAAGTGTCCTCCGGGAACGCAATCTACTACATTAGTTGGAGTAGCCAAAGAAGGGAAATAGTCAAAAAAGGTTCCCCTTAGAATGTGCGTGTTGAGGCTTTCATCGAAATCAAGAGAGAGGGAATCCAATTCTCATGGTCAAATCAATATTGACAAGAGTCTGGGCAAGAATGCTGGAAAACCTTGGCAATTGAGGCTTCTTGCTGGTCAGGCTCCTCTTCAGAAAAGTGACTTGTCATACCGACCATTTTCTTAGTCTGGGAGATCTCTTCATTCAGATGGTGAGATCACCACATAAAGAGCACTTCGTGTGGCTGAACGAGAACCGAATCGTACCCGAGTCAGCAACCCCAAGAGGATATAATCCAGGCAACTCCATACTAAGTTCAAAAGCATATGGAATCCAAGACATAAGGGGGGTAGCAAGCTCAGTGGCAGGAGAGCAGCGTGGTGTGGTGTAGCTCCCCACAAGTTTGGTTTCAAAGAGAAAGCGTATAATTAAGGTTGAAGTGAATCAATATGGTTCCCCGGTTCAGTACTCTAATTGATCAGTTAATAGCATAAAGAGACTATAATGAAATTGAAAGAATTGGAAATCCACAATAGCAAGGGTAGTATCTGCCTGACGTCTTTCATCTAAACATGAAGTAGGAAAGAAGATCGAACCCGATCTGACGCAAATAGAAACTTCAATCTAATCGTATTCGTAGGTATACCAAGCAAGCTATCTTTTGCGGATTTTGACAGGTTAGGCTCTTTCTACCAAATTGGAAATCTCTTGCAGTAGCTTTTACTAGAAATCCATTTCTGCCACAAAGCTCCTGTGACCTAACCGCAAGTGTGGGTTGTACCATTCGATTCACGATCTACATCACCATAGAAATCTTGGGCAGTAACTCCTAGTCTATAAGATTCTTGCACTGTAGCATATGTTGTCTGTCTGCCCTAGTAAGATGTAGACGCGACGTATGCAGTTGTCCGTTCCAAGTAGAAGAGTTTCCCTGGACAACCCTAAATAACTAAACCAAGTCATAGGGTGTGTGCTAGTCAGCCTGACTAACCTTGTCACTTCCTTGGGTATGTTCAACCAAGTGTTCTAAAAGGCCTTTTGGTGCTTTATCAACCAGATAACCTAAGTCCGATCCAGCGTATCTATGTCGCGCCGGTCTGGTTGTTGCGTTTTAGCCTGAAAAAGCAGGATCTTTCTCTTCTTCTGATATTCCTGGGTATTCCTCTCTTCCTTAGAAATCCTGTAAACAATCCCAATTATCTAGCAACCATCTGTGCTGGAATAGGAATCGAGCTTCAAGAGCGAACTATGAAAGCCTCGTCATGACTATGACTGGAACTGGAACAAAGGACTCAAGGGAATACGGAATGTGAGATTAGATAGAGGCAAGTCCGGCAATGATATCAGATTCTATCTCCAGACGAAGAGCCAGAGGCAGAGAATGGGATGCCCGATACCGATACAAGAAATAGGTGAACTCTGACTCTTAAGCAATATAGTGTATTGGTTACCGATGGGTATAGTTGCACAAGAACGGTTACCTCAGTTTAGACCTTCGCCTGTGAGTAAGACAGCTTGGAGGTAGTGAGCTGTAGCCGAGTCTTTGACTTTCTTACCAGATCCCCCCGGAGGTCTAGTAAGTAGTGTTATAGGAATTGTTCCCGAGTTGCCTGCCCTATAGGAAGTACATTCCCCGATAGCTGCCGACGAAGCCGCTGAGGTCAAAGATTTGGATATCCCGTCTTACCTTTTTGACCCGCCCGATTGCCTGGCACTAGATTAGCATATACCAGAGCTTGAGAAAGAGCATATCACCGCCGTCTTACAATTGCCTCTAGGTGTCCGATACTGCTTTTTGACCTATGCCTTCCCAGTGAGTAACGTATAATGTGTAGAACGAAAAGCCCGTCTGAGACAGGAACGAAGCTGTACCTACCTCTCCAGTTTTCTTGCTTGTTGGGAGGATAGTCCCCTCTCCATCACCTAGGCATAAATCAGGTCAAAACCAGATTGCTTGTCTGTTCGGCATGAGTGATAACAAGAAAGAGTACTGTTGTCAATTTGTACATTTGCTTTGATACAAATATCCTGGAAATTCTTTTTCAGCGTGCTGTTGCTTGGCCCCATGCATAATTCCACAATGCATTCAGGTCATCAACGTACTCCCAAAAATACATAGGAAGAGTGCAATCAGCCTTGGCAAAAAGAACAAGAGAAAAAAGGTACATAGTTCACATAGAGACCCCTTCTTCCGGAGTGGCAACAGCAGACTGAGATAACTCAGCAAGTAATACAGCCGAAAACTCGTCCCACGAAATAGTTCCCTTGTTCGGGAAAAGCCGCCTTTTTTGTTCGTAACAGACGAGTAACTACTACTTCTTTTGGTTCTCTTTTGTTAGGAGCAGTGAGCAACTACTAATGTTGCGAACAAAGGACACGTTCTACGTGTATCTCTCATGCCGTAGTTCCTCACTGAGTGAAAAAGGTAGTTACTCACTGGGCCAAAATCTTGTTCTGCACTTGTAAAGTCTCTGAAAAACATGATATATCCCTAAAAAACAATAAATATCGATAGCACTTTGAATTTCTTTTGATTTTCTTTTTTCTTTGTCTCAGCCAGTCCTTGAGGAAGAAGATTGGGGTAAGCCAACCAATTGATCAGGTATACCAGACCGAAGGTGGGTGGGTGGCCTAGCCCCGGGCAATAGAGGGAAAGGGCAAATAACTAAACCAAGTGCTGTCCGCTCGGACGGGATAAGCGTTCTCCTTCCTGCATTTCATGTTTTGCTTATCGAGCCAATTTCAATAGAGAAAGTAAGGCGCTTGCGGTGGGTTTTTGCTTTCGAAGTCAAAGAAAGACCCTCGTGAATTCACCTTTCGAACAGGTGGGAAGAATCCGGAGATGAAGGCAGTGAAGTACTCGGCTACGTGGATGGGAATGGATAATGGGGATCGGGATGATGAGTATTTCTATATAATAATGAATAAGAAAATAAGAAGAGAGAGAGTGAGACCAAAAAGAAAAAAATGGCGGCATAATTAATATATATATAAAGAAATATATTATATAAACAAGGAAGAAAAACTAGCGATATGGAAAAAAATGTCGGAGTGGGATTAGACTATATACATACATGCGGAAAAGAAATCATCTATTTACTTACTGCTTTATCTCCTGTCGTAAGAAAGCGCTCTTAGTTCAGCTCGGTAGAACGCGGGTCTCCAAAACCCGATGTCGTGGGTTCAAATCCTACAGAGCGTGAAACCAAATCAGCAGCCCCTCACTTCTTTTGAAGAAACCTGTGAGTCCTATCGTTGTCCTTGGAAGACCCTTTGAGTGGGAATGAGAAAAAGACTTTTTGCAAAATCCTCGAATTCCTCCCTGCGAGTTTTTCTGGTGGAATGGCAGAAAAACGAGCCCTCACGAGCGTCCTTTTTCTTCTGCCATAAAACGCCCATGAAATTCAAGTTTGAGACCACCTCTGGCGATAGAGAAAAGAAGAACTGAAACTTAAGTGAGTCAACTCTTTTCAGAAGATTGCCCTCGACGGGCAACCATCTTCTGTCGGAGCTTCGCTCGCTCCTTGAGGGATTGGTGCTCTTTAGTGTATTTTTGACCGCAGGTCTCCATTCAAAGGTTTTGACATGTATACATATATATAGGTCGTGACGAAGAACGTGACTAAGCTATGCTCGACGAAGCCAATAGTAACGGTTAAAGAGAATTTGCCGGTCCTCAAAAATCAAGCTCTTACAATTGTTGCCCAGGAGTACGAAGAAAGCCTTTGATGAGATCAACTATTCCTTGCTTTTCCTTCCCCAGAGCTTCTTCCAAGAAAGTAGGAGATCGTGTGGAATCCGATCGAAGCATTTCGTTATATCTGTATGAACCTTTCCAAGGCAGGCCATGTCTTTGCAGCGCGCATAAATGAAAGAGTTCCTTTTATCGGCCAAAATCCATGAGAATGCTCGGGGAAGCATTGATCCATGGCTCGCACTCAGATCTTTGCCAGCGCAAAAGAAAGAAACCTCAGCTATTATTCATTTCTTTTTTCTCTTTTGACTTTCATATTCTAGTTCCTCATTTTAGTGCGATTACCTTATCACAACCTTTCATGGTCAAGAATATTGCCAGAAAAGCACTATCTAATAAGACATAGCATGCATGAAGTTTCATAACCACGAGGAATCGATTTTAGGCAATGACAATTGGGTGAAGAAGAAAATACTAGTACAAAGGGCACAATAGAAACGAAAAGAAGCTCATGTTCAACAGTTGATGGCAGCCAATAAGAAGGGAAACGAAACGAGAATTTCACTGAAATTTGACACGTTCTATACATAGAAATAGAGAGAATTTGGCTTAGGTGAAGGGTTACTTCACATCCTGTCTGGTAAGGCTACTTGGACCTGACTGGCATATATGCTATTGTTTCATAATATTGACATTGAATTTTCTAGTTTTTGATTTGAGAATTCATAGAACTTCTTTATCTATGAGAAAATTGAGATTGAAACTCTTGAATTGTGGTGTGCCCCGAGCCTAGTACACGTTCTGTTCTTTCTACTTTGCATTTTGGCTTTTTCAAGGAACCCAATAGACCTTCCATCGCCGGGCGACTGGTCCCCGCTAATCCTGCGGAAGGTGAGCGATAGATACTTCTTGCGTTTACTTCTCCATCATGTAAGGGGACCTACTTCTTTCGAGGATCTATGTTCTTGGTGTAAATTACAGCATGAAGTTTTGAGTCATGGAACGTTTTCCAAAATGCTCAAAAAGTCTTAGGGTTCTTAATTCTGGTGATGTTTCTAGTAGAAAATAGTAGTAGCAGCAGTGATTTCAAGTCATAATGATGAGGAGGTGTCCAAAGATATGAGAAATTCACTCCATTTCAGTAGCTATTAAGAAAGGCGTTGATGATTTTTGAACTCTTCATCATAGCAAGAGTCTGTTCAAAAAAGCACGGAGCCCTACCTAATTTTCTTTCAGGACGGCCGATTGCCTTGAAGAAATAGCGCCAGCAAAAGAAGATCCGTCAACTAGAAAGTGGAGTCCGCGCCCCGAGAAAAGCACAGGATTTCTTTCATAAGGAATGTCAGCGCTGACCAAAGCAAACGAAGGAAAGTCTTCGACGGTATCCAATCCAGCACAGAGCACAAGCTCTTCATTTTCATAATCGTTAGAATTGTCTATTGTTTTGATTTCTTTTCCACAACATTCTAACACATTGCTTCGACGCGCCAGAGTTTCTAAATCCTGGGAGCATTACTCTCATAAGAAAAACTTTGCAACTTTATGAAACAAGCGAAAAAGGTACGTAGAAATTCCATAAAAGAAGCTTCCAAGCTATCAAACATGAACATTTATGAGGTTAGATAACTCGAAAAGGAAGGTAGTTCCTTTTTGAATGAAAAGGGGATGGTAGCCGTGCCTATCCTGTCTTTCTATTTAATAGAAAATAACTCCAACCTGATCCGCCCGCCGCAAGCGCCGGCTTGCTTCTTCAGTAAGAAAGGCCTATTCAAAATCTCAACGAATTGGGGATGTTCAATGAGAAATAAATACTTAAGCAGGGGAAGCCCGAGAAAACCTTAGGCAGAAGTTCTCCAAATAAGAAGCATTTTCAAATCATTCATTTCTTATCTTTTCTTAACTAACACGAGACCCTATTTGGAAAATGCACTTTGAGTTTAATAGCAGCGAAGACTCGACTCATTGCCGAATCTCTTCATAGAACCGACCCACCCAAGAGACGGCCCTCCTGCAAAGAAAGCGGAGATAAAGAAGGGCAACGGCGCACAAGAGCTTTGCCGGAGACAACATACTATTGGCCACAGCTACGGGATGACGTGGAGTCTTATGCGCATGCCTAGTATGCCAGCAGGACAAGCAGGAGCAGTGATAGTTAATATGGAGAAAAAGCAAGAAAGGGGGCCACTAGAGAAGTATAACTAGACACGGGGTAGGAAATAAACTCTTTGAATTTCAGTAGAGCTTTCTCTGAGGATAAGTTTGAATAGGGCGCATAGGCTACGGTTATTTATTACACTAGAATGGTTGAAGTCGTAGGTGATGTCAGTTTGAATACAACGTAGTGGGTGTTCTCAGAAGTCAGAATTTCTTTGAATATTGCGGTATTTACTCGTACTTTTCCCTTGACTCCGACTTGTCATCGTATTGCTAAGTAGAGCTTTTAGGAGGGAATACGGATAGTAGGACAGTGATAGCAGGTTGGGAATAGGCTCAGGTTGGCGGTAGTTGAGTGTATTAAGAGGAACTTTTCTAGAATTGGTAATATGGGATGGGTTTCTAGTCCTAGCATATGGTTTGATAGGTAAGTATAGCTTTGAAGTTGGGAACAAGAGTAGAGCATATGGTTTCGAACCAAATCCACCAACCCGGTATTTGCTGCCAAAAAAGCACCCCTTTTTATGGCATATATATATCAAGTTATGAAATTAATATATGAAGTTATAAGCAAACTGAATGAATCGTGGATTTTGAAAACCTCAAAAAAAACCTTAGAAAATCAAACCAAAGTACACTATCTATTTACGAGTTTTTTCTTTGGTAGCTTGAAAGAAAAACAAAGAACAAATAGAAATTCCAATCCAAAGAAGGAAAAACAAGTCCTTTCTCCTTTTCCGATTCAATATGGGATTGCGAGCACTTTGGTTGGAAGTAGGGCTGGGAGAACAAAAAGTGCGTCAACACTTACTGGAACTAGCGAATCGAAGAAGAAAGAAATGTTGGAACAAATACTCTCTTACCAGTGTTCTAGGCTCGCTCCATCCCTCTATTAATTCAAAAAGCTTCCCTAGTTGTTATTCAAAAAGGTAGACCTGTGTATTCTTTCTTCTTTTCTTTATATACGACGAATGACTTTAACCCGAAGTCAAGTCAAAAAGCAGAGGCGCAGTAGACCAAGGTTGAGAAGGAAGGGAAAGGACATAAAAAAGGTCAACCTTACCAATTATCGCTCTCCTTACTCGTTTTTATTTGACGCGGATTCACTATCCATACTCTGCACTCGTCATTTACTGGTTTGAATACTCCGCGCTTCCTACCTTTCGGGTACTCAAAGAAATAGGCTCCGGTCGGTCTACTAGCTTATAAAAGAGTAGAAAAGTGAAAGACATTCAAGAAACTAGACTTCACCCTTTTTCTCTTACTAATAGCCGAGGGTCAGAATCAATAGGCAGCCGCTATCTGAAGAAAATAGTAGGGGACACTGACTAGACATACCCGTGCTGAAGAAAGATAAAGTAAAATGGCAGTATAACCTCACTGAGTGAAAAGACTAGGTATCAATGTTTTCCGGAACTACTTCCACTATATATGAATGTCAATCCGTTGTTCCCTTTGTTAAGAGATCCGCGTTCTCACCGTCTGCTATGGATGCGCCGCTCTGACCTAGCTCAACTCCCTTCGTTAGGTTCTACTTATTCTACATTCAATACTTCGCTTTTTCCTTTGATATATCCCATAAGTGAGGACTTTGGTCAGACTCAAGTTTGTACTTGAGAGCTCTGGCAAACGAACGTACAGGAACCACATGTTGAAACTCTTTATTGCATTGGGAAATTTCTTGCTTGCATTGGTATTTTATTTTGGAATCCACTGTGCTCCACAAAAGGGCGGGCTGGAGCTCGAAGATGGCATGGGAAAAAAGAACTCTTCCTCCCCTGGATCCTGTGCGCACTTTAGCAGTCAATCCCCATGCTGGAAGTACGCAGTCTAACTTCAAGATTTTCTTCAATTTGGGTAAGAAATGGCATGTTCTCTCTCCCCTTCTCTTTCAAGGATTCTGCCAGTCAATATTGGGTCACCCATAAAGAAAGGCAGCTTGTCTGTTTTGCTGAAAGCCTCAAAGTTTCCAATTTGGAGATGCGCTTGACCCAAGGGTTACTCCTCTTTTTCTAATTGAATGACCTTTCCTTTCCAATCTCGATTCGCGGTGAATCATACAGGTTAAGAATCCTTATTTATTATATAGAAATATCCCATTGGATTAAGGGCGAAGATAAATGACAAAACTACACTATTTCAGAGAAAATGCTTTCCGATGCCGCTCTTTAGAGCTCAACCTTAGGGGCTGACTGGTTATAGATTCAAGTTAGAACCTTTTTCAATACAGTTTTTTATGAATTAGTGCGGATAAACATCATACCTCATCGGGAGATGCTATAGAAAGCTGTCCTTTTTCTATATAGTCGAGCTGGATATGTTGACTTATGACTCGCAGCATCGGACTCAAGACAAGCAAGTGAAGAATTAAAGCATTCTAGAACGGCGAGAGCTTGGACAGAATAGAGAAAAGCTTAGGAATTCCCCTTGCCAAAATGCCTCAAACTATTAGCCATTGACATCACTTACCTATCACCTTCCCTAACGTCACCTATCTATTTGACTTATGAAATGGATTCCAGACACGCATTACTAATCTAATCTTTTTCAAGTGCAAAATATTAGAAGAGGCAATTACTACTTTTTACAGAGCTGCTGCTTCCCTACGCGCTTGACATTCCCCTTGACCTGATTAGCTAGCTAGCAGTTGTCTTGGATGCTGGGATTTCAATAGGAAGCCTTACTATGAACCCCTTATGTATGTGTGAAGCTCTACATATAACAATATGAGGGAGGGTAAGTTCTGATAATACTTGAGAATCTTTTCACTGTGTTTTCGAAGATATACATCCTCCTCTGCCAACTCTTCAGCAGAAAGGCCCAAGATTGATGAATGGGATACTAAAGCTGCACGCATTATTTGTAAATTGAAACAGGCCCTGAATCCATGAGGTCAGAGCTTGATGACCCGATGAGCGTTCTCTTCCTCTTTCTCCAAGGACTTATGTCTTATATCTGTAAGAGTTTGTGGGGTAGAATATTCCGCGGAGAGCAGATACCGAGAGTTTCATTTTCCACGGCCCACAGAGTGGCCGCATAATGGACCGGCTCTTCTTGAAGAAAAATTTCATGAACCCGGTTATCATATTCCTTCCTGTCCCCTTGGAACCAAGCAGGGATTCCGTTAACCAGAAGATTTGTCGGGATGAACCGGACGGAAGAAGATGAAGACTGACTAAGGGGGACCAAATGATGAATAGACAACGACTAGTAGGCGCCCTCTTCTTGACTTTCGAAAACTTGCAGCGAAGAAAGAGGAAGGCGCAGTACTGCACAGGGAAGGACTATCAGAGTATAGCTTCAATGAAGTAAGTAGCCCGCCTAAGGAGCAGCTCTGGACCAGTACTCCCTCTGCTCTGGCCCAGGGGCAAGAAGCTTGAAAGTAGGCAAGCAAAGTTCAGTTCATAAGCGGTTGAAATGAAATGAAAGACGAGAAAAAACAATATGAGTTTATGAGATTCCCTTTTCTTAACTCCACTCCAGCCACGAATCACGGTAATAAGCCTTGTAAGCTTCTACGAGAGTTTTGACTTGGTTATTCCATGTTTTCTTCTGTTTATCGCTTAGGTTGTTAGGAACTAGATCTTTCCATATTTTCTCGAATAGCTCCGTATCAATTGCTTTCCTGGAAGGGTTTTCCACGGGTTTGATCAGCCGGGGAATAGGTACCACAATGGGATTCATACTGTCAGATAAGAATAGTCCCCACTCTCCTTTCCACACGAGTAGATCTTACTATTTGGAATCTGAATCCAGACCTATATATGTGAAAAGCACTCCGCCCGAATCCTCGTAGTACTAAGTCGTGGCTTACAAGCTGTCCCCTCCTTGTTTGGGCAAGAGATATATGGTTTACCAACCGGGCATAGACACCTGATCATTTTGATCGAGCGTGCAGGAACAATTTAGTGAATCAAAAGAATAGAGACCAGGCGGAGTCCAATCGGAAGGTCGTGCTTTAGAGTAAGACTTGTGTCCTATAGGAAAAGCTGCCTATGTTCACCCGGGTACCTGCCCTTCTTCAAGAAGCATGTGTTAAGGTTCTCACTGTGGGTTTCTTCAAAAGTCTCCAAAACTCGCCGGTTGCATGTTAGGCTTCTGTGGCATTTGTCCCTCTATTCAAAGAAAGGGATCCGCCTTTTATTTGACTGCCCTGCCTTGGTTGCGGTTCTTTCTTAGGTATCAGGATCCAACAAAGAAAGGTTTTGATTCGAAGTTGAGATGGTATCGAAAAAAGAACGAACCCTATGCTATGCCACCCGTAGCCATTGAATCTGTTAAAGTCAAGACTTCCGGTCTAGCTAGTTGTCTTTCATTTCCCCCTCTTCCTGCTCAAGCTTACTTGGGAGTTGGTGAAGAGAGTTCTAGGGAGAAGTTACCCCTGGATTTGTACCACTCGAAAAAGTTGGTCGAGGGAAATCAATTAGTAGGACGTTTTGACCGGCAAAAGTTCTCAAAACGATAATGGCATCATGCAAAAAACAAACAAACAGGCAGGACCGACCATCAACACGTACCCCAGTTATGACAGTACTCACTCATCGTTCGGCTGCAGCAGCCTAATATTTCAATATAATACGAGATCTATTTTCATACATATGACTCACGAATCCATCAAAGACACCGTAACCCCTCTCATATAGATATCCCCGAAGGGGTATTACTGTGTAACCAACCGTTGAAGCATACTTCAACTCCTATGAATAGTAGACACCAAGAAATTCTCCTGTTGGGAAAATCAATACACCATGTTCGCTCCTATATGGAAGGAATGGTTTATTCATTTCTTCAGGACATTTGACATATGATTCAATAAATCCGTACAATCCATCGAGAGGTTGTTTCGTGAAATCTCCATGCCATTTCGCAGGACCAATAGGCATTGGGCTTTCTTTCATTACAAAAGGATAGAGTGAGTTCACGTCATAATAGTACGTACAGGTTTGCACCGTGGGGTTTATACACATCAGCATGACCCCCAGAGTATCCTCGACGAAGAAAATCGTCAGCTGTTTTATGTGGTATAGTGATAGGAGTTTCTATGTCATTATAGAAATTCTTCCTAAATATAGCTAAAGACAGTGATGATAGTGTAATCTTACCTGTTATATCAATCTGGTCAAAATCATTCTAAATAGATTGCGCCTTATGCATTATACCACCTAGTAAATAGATATCTTGTTTCATATATTCCATTAACTCATCTCTTTTCTCACGTAAGCTTTCAACGTTAACTGAGCTATGATCTACGTTACCTTTACTACCAAGTTCAGGACATAAACTCTCTCCTAAAGACCGAAGAGATCCAGGTAATAGCTTCATTGAATCCCTAAATATTATTCTTTTTTTCTTTCTCTCAGCTCTCACTTCAAATTGATAGAGTTCACCGTTTCTCATTAATGGTTTCAATGACCACTCAGGGCAGTTTCCAATTATATGCTTGAGGATTATTATACCGTAAAATCGAGACAAATTATGAAAGTAAATCACCTTCAGTCGAGGACTAGACAATGAAACAACATAATCAAGATAGTTATTCAGCATCCTTTTGCTCCTTTCAGCAAAGCTTTTTTCAAGAAAGAAATCCTCACTAAACCATGAAGCTATGGAGCCTTTTGTTGGTATAACCCTATCACCAGGATTGACTTTCATTAAACCTATTGCATAAGGAACATGATTACCTTCCTCATTGATAATAGTTTCCATATCGCCAACTAAGAATTCAGACAGCTTCTTACCCTTAGCTATCAATTTTGTTATTATATCCACCTTAGGAGCCTTCTTATCAGGTTTCTTAGGCTCTATATTCATAGATTGAATCTCACCTAAGCGAGAACCATCACCATTTGAAACCCTTCGCACAGGCATACCACCGCTAAGCAAATACATTCTTAGGGTGAAACCCAATAAAACTCCACGGCTACTACTTTTATTATACAGCCGATTCTTTACTTGATGCATTAGAGACTCCAAGCTCTCGCGAGGTAATATCTCACTTCCGTTTAATGATGTTAACCAAACGGCATCACCTAGTGTATAGTGAAAGTTCTAATCGCTGGTTGATGATTTGACTGTTGCACCCACAGTCATTTTAGCTAGACCATTTATATCGGGTACTAATTCCCTTAATACCACTTTGACTATTTCAGTAAACACAAATTGTGATGAACCTGTATCCACACTATCAGCAAATTCCATTCTAGCTTGAACCAAACCCTTATTCTTATCTGAAAAGGAAACTGTTGTATCAGGATGACTAGATAAGTTACTTGAGCGAAACACTCTGAAAGAGTGATAGTTGGATAGGACCACACCATGTCAAAAATGGGGGGTCAATTCACCAAAGAGGATTCGCTGGATGTATTATTTATAGAAAATAGAGCATAGATGTTGTTATACATATAGTAGTGAAGGAGGTCATAGATCGACTTTTCTTATAGATACTAAGTACAGAACACGAAGACACAATTGAACGTCTTCCTAATGATATAGGAACCAATGGCTTTGATTCCCGTACGCGATGTGGCAAAAAAAACGGATTGTTTGAGATATACCATGTTACTTGAAAAGCTTTGCCTGTATCTACTCCAAAAGTGGAGGAGCGATGCTATTCCTGAAAATACAACTTTCTCTTCGGTCATCAACAGCTCGGGTCCATTTAGCTTCGGTGACCAGATAGAAACTTCAAGAGTTATCCGCTCAGGCTCACTGAATTCAGGTAAATCAATTATGATCCGATCACTCGATCCATGGCACCCAGCATCTTGCGCTAAACGTAGATTGGAAAGGACGCTGTTTGATTTTTCTCAAAACTTCAATGGGTCTGGCTACATGAACCATTGCAACTTGGAGTCCTTAAATACGTATTTCAAGCGGAACATCCATCAAAGAATAGACCACTAGCAACAAGAGTGTTAAAGACCTACGGAGACAGTCTGCGCTTCGCTGAACAAGTAACTCATCATTCAGAGCACTCACTGCACCCGATAGCGTAGGCAAGCGATCCCAAGAAAGAAGGATAGCTCACTGACGACAGACGAAGAACTATTCCCGCTCAGACGATTCGCCGGTAGTTACTTTTCGTCGAGTATTATCATATATAGTGTGTGTATTTTGGTTGAAGTTGAGCGATTTGGGGATCATGCAAACATACGCCCGAGTTTTGAGAAGACATTTTAGGAGGCCTCAATTGAAAAAAGTTGACGAGAGGCAGTTGGTATCCCAAATAGGAGTCTTTACCCAAGAAGACTTATCCGCGCAGGTTTTGAGAAAAAATAAGCGAAAAAACAGACGGGTTTGAGTTTCTCTTTATGAAAGAAAACAAGCATTTCAGTCTATGTTCTATTGGAAGATCCTTCTGTTCCAGACGGTGCAAAGGAAGCAGATCAAGTTATTGAAGACTCTGACTCAGAGCGGGCACTAGCCGCATTGTCATAATCTCTCAGGGACTAGCTGGAAGGCAAGGACTTTTTCATACCAAAGGGTAGCCCCATCCCATTCAAGTAAAGGGAACGAAGAAAGGAAGCGGTAGCTACATCTGAACCGACCTCTCCGTAATCACAAAAAGCAGAAGGATCTTTTCTGTCTCGGTAAAGGATAGAGGATAAGCAAAGCAAACTGGTGCACCTCCTTATCTTACGCATTCCTTTCCACAGACCAAGTTATACTACTTAATTACTGCCCCATGCTACCTATTCTAGTGCACTAGGTAGGAGAGGGGGACAAGACCTACATTGCTATACCTGAATAAGTTAGTTTGACTCAAAGCTTGCACTTTTCCTTTGATTTAGCCCTTACTTATGAATTGCATGCTTCATTCCATTCTGTAGTCAGTCAATGCCGGTGAATAAACATAATGTGATATATCCATTTCTGAATTGTCCAGGAAATCTGCGGTTAAGGGAAGACTTATCCTCAGTTGCTCTCCTGGAGAGGTATTTCTTGTATTGTAAGCTTTAAAGTGTGATGCCTCTCACTGATCAACCTGACACGCCAAATGTTCAGTGGAGCTCTGACAAGGGCCACCAATCCTTCTATCAGTATTTATATCCCACCTACCTTCGCAGGAAAAGAAGTAATTTACCTATACCTGCGGAGAGAAAGAGCCCACACCCAGCACTATGTAAGGTTTCGAATTCACATACATGGGACGAGTGGATGACTCACCAAAAAAATCCACTTACAAAATACAAGAATTACATGACCCTGTCGTGGAAGTTAATGAGTTGCATCATAGATAGGTAAGTCAAAGCTTTGCCATTTCTAGTGAATGAACTTGGCTTACTACATGACTCATCTATTTACTCTCTATAAACTCATTACTCTCCTTTGTTCTCAGGTAAGCTTTCGCATTGCCTTCAAAAAAGCATTCTTTCGTATTCAAAGAAGGTTTGCTTGCATGTTATAGCACTGGCAGAGCCAAATATTGCTTGCCGGATGCTATTCACATGTTTCAGCACTTCAGGTACTTCAAAGTCAAGACTGATAGGTTTGATTCCGGGTCTAAAGCATTCCCCTTTGAAACTAAAGGTATAAGCAGGTTGACAGCTGACAATACGAAGGAGGGATTTGAAGTTAAGAAGGAGGAATCCCACTTATTAATGCCACTTGTCTCCTACTTACTTTGTCAAATAGTTTTTTCCTAGCTTGTAACTTTTTGTTTTGACCTCTTGCATTTGAGGCAGAATGGGATCGGTTACTTCCCCTTCCAGTACAAAACCGCCTGGTAGAGGATCGGCCTATTTATTTACACCGGTAAACTGGATGCGTGATCCGTCCATTTAGTAGTGGGAATAGCAAGTAGGTATAGTTTGAACCATACAAGATATGCAAAAAAGGTATGTGTAACTAATATTTGCTAGACTTTCTACACCGAGATAGGCTTATTCACCGGTATATGCAAAAAAGGTATACAAGCAATAGATGTGTCTGGATAGGAACAAGGCCGCTAAGGATGAACGAAAGATAAGGAGTTTTCACAGTAAGGAAAGGAAGGAGAAGCAACGTGGAGGCCGAGAGAGGTATTTTTCTTACCTCTCTCGGCTATTAGTCACGCATCCCTGCCAGCTAACAAACCACCTACCTTAACCCATTGCCATTCCAGAAATAAGCACATACCCCAATCACTGTCTGAGTAAGCATACAAAACAACTCCACCACTTTGAGTATCAAACATGCCAACATTCCGTCTTCCTTTTGGATGAGTTTAGCAACCAATGTGATGTTTTGGCTACTCCATCGCTAGCCCAATTCAATGCACAATGTCGGGCCTTGGTGAGATACCTTCACAGTGGATCTAGCTTACTACAAGCTAAACTGAACCCTCTTCTCTGGTTGTTTACATCCGCTCTCTAACTACTGGGGAGGGCGGCTTATTTCTATGCTTCGGCAAAAGAGGCTCACTCGTACCAAACCAAAGCATTGAGTTCTAGCTGAATTGAACTAAAAGAGGATTCTGACTAGAAAAGGGATCGTTTCAGCAAGCAGGAATGAATGTCACAAACTAGCTAATGCTTATTAAAAGACTAGAAAGAATGAGTTGAATAATCAGACTAGTAGTTGTCGAAATGCTCGTCGTGACTTGGTGTTATTTAACACACAGTGAAACAAAAAGCTTGCAAAATACTATTGTATTGAACCAAGGAGGAGAGCCCATAACAGCGGGAACGTTCTAACTCGGTGGTGAAATCGAAACGATCAAACCGTTCCTTCTGTGAGAATCGACCAGATTTTCGAATAACATTTTCTTTTTTCAAAGCATAACTTCACTTATCCCCAACGGCTAGACGGTACACCATCGTCTCTGTGTACTGACTGGCTTTCCAGGAATGGAATAGCAATTGGGCGGTTTTACTGCTCCCTTTAGCTGCTCCGTTCAAGACTCTCCACTTTCGAATGTTGCGTTGAGAAAAGCAAAGCAAGGTCGGGCGCGAAGCAAAATCTTCCCCCGTACTAGATAGACAAGGCGATGTCGGCGAACAAACAATAAGAAGAAGGCCCGAGTCAGCCGACTGATTAAATAGTTCTGAAATGGAGAAGCCCGATTTCAACGAATGGCATGATCTATCATAAAATTGATCTAATCTTTTCCGCTTGGATGCGTCAAGTTTCTAATGCCATCACCTTGTTGATTGGTGCTCCTTCCACCGCTGGCACCTACGCTGACTTGCAATGTCCTCGACCAGCCAACCAGAAACCAAGGAAGGAATTCCTATCTCGAGTCAAGTCACTTATGAATAAAAAACAGCGGCGATTCAGCCCTTTTTTAGGTAACCTTATTCAATAAGTTGAGAAAAAAATGCAAAGTTTTCGATGACCACTGAGTCAAGTCCATTTTCATTTCGAATTTCGAGCAGTATTGGAGCTCTAGGTTTTTTCCAATGGAGTGCCCCAAAGAATTAGAACTTCATAGATATATGTAGGACCAAATTGAAACATGTTCTCTATACCGACCGCGATAGAATTGAAGAATTGAGTCGAGACCCTTTTTTGCATAGGAAGTCGGGTCCCACTGTACCATTGATCTGTACTGCAGTTCTTCCCCCTTTTAGGGTCTGATTTATCCATCCTATCCATTGTTGAGGGAATCCCCTTTGAGAGAGACAATTAATTAGGAAATCCCAATTAATGTTGTCAAAAGCCTTCTCAAAGTCTAACTTTAGAAGGATACCTTCTTCTTTATTTATATGCACATGATGAAGAATCTCATGTGCTGCTACTACACTATCTAAAATCAACCGATTCTTAAGAAAGGCACTCTGATTCTTGCCTATAATTCTATCTCAAACTTTTGTCAACCTCAAAGCTAGTACTTTAGTCAAAATTTTGTAGCTGACATTCAACAGACTTATAGGTCTCAAATCACTGATTCTAGTGGCCTCAGTAAGTTTGGGTATTAAACAAATAATAGCCCTATTAATGGCAGCTAGATTCAAACTGCCTTCATAAAAATCCTGAAACATTCCACTTACATCCCTTTTGATGAGATCCCAGTAAGTTTGGTCAAAAAGTACTGAGAAACCATCAGGGCCTGGAGCCTTGTCAGGATTCATTTGAAAGATAGCCGCTTTTATCTCTTCTTCAGAGAAAGGTGAGATTAACTCCTCTTTCTCTTCTCTACTTAGCTTTTCCTCCTCAGACCACACAGTGTCTGACAGAGGGGCCCAAACATCAGATTCAGAACCAAGCAAGGATCTAAAAAAAGACAATGCATGATCCTGAATTTGTTGAGAGTCCCTAGTTTCCCTACCATTAATTACTAAATTAGTTATGAAATTTCTCTTTTTTCTATTTGCAGCTAACCTATGGAAATACTTGGTGTTAGCATCTCCCAGCTTGAACCACTTTAATTTAGCTCTCTGCTTCCAATGTAATTCCTCATTAGCATACAAATCATACAGCTCCTTTTTGGAGTTGAGATAGTCTTCTACTTCTATATCATCTCAAATCCTATCCTCTACCAAATCTTCATAAGATTTCACTGAAGCTTTAAGCTGCTTTTTCCTATCCTTTATTTCCTTACCCACATTCTGACTCCAACCCCTTATCTTTCTCCTCAACCTAGAAATTTGCCTATTCCAATTCAAAGCTTTTTGCACCCCTAACTCAGAATGAGGCCACCAGCTTTGCATGTTTGTATGAAAATCATCATGAGTTAACCAAACTCTATCAAATTGAAAAGCTTTATTGTAAATTAACTCATGTGACCCTGAGTATAAAATAATTGGGTTATGATCAGAAAAAGACTTTGGAAGACTGTAAGTCTGAGTATTATTATAAGCATCTATCCAATCCTGATTAACTAGAAACCTATCCAGGCAAGCAAACTGCCTACTTCTACCACCCCTAGCCCAAGTATATTTTCTGTCCACACACCTGAGATCTAATAAATCAAAATCATCTATCCACTTATTGAACTTTCTCATGTTAGGGAAGTCAAAAGAAACCCCCTTCTTCTCAGTTCTCTTCCTAACTATATTAAAGTCCCCTCCAATTATCCAAGGCCTATCTATACTATTGCCTAACCTACTTAGAGACTCCCAGAAATCTGGTTTCTTACTTGATTCTACAGGCCCATAGACAGTGGTGAGATTCATCTTCAAATGAGTTTTTTGAGAAATCAGGTTAACTGAAATAGAAAACTCCTGTATATCCCAAGCCTCAATTGAATAAATACTATCTTGAATTCCCATAAGTATGCCTCCTGAGGCACCTTTAGAGGGAAGAAAATTCCAACTAAAATCTGCACTGATTGATTCCAGGAATCTCTTAGAGAATTTTGCCCTTTTACTTTCCTGAATACATACACAATCTAAATGTTCATCTCTAATAGTCTCAAAAAGAGTTGATCTCTTTGTGGGACCTCCTAATCCTCTGCTGTTCCAGGAAACTATCCTCATAAAGAAACTACTAGATTTCCCTGATCCTCTGCAATAGCAGAAGACACTCTTTGACTACCCTGAATAGTAGCCAAAGCCCCTTGAAGAAAATGCACTAGATTATTATTAGAAGTAGTCCTAATTAAATTAACCAAATCCAATCTTTTCTCTACTGTATTCCCTAAAGAAATACCAAAGTCCTCAAATAAATTAACTAATTGTCAATCTGATAAGTTAGAGATATGAGTTATACCTGGAGGCACATCCACTGAGTCTGCTGTGTCAATCCTCCCTTGAGCCCCATCATCCGCATTAGCCTCCTCCACTCTGGCCTCTTCCTGGGATTGTGTTTGACTGGCCTCATGTCCAAGTGCTTGAATTTCCTTCTGGAAAAGTGCCCTTGCAAAACCAGCAACAGGAATTGGTGGAGGTGAGGGAGTTGTTTTCCTCAATGGAGCACCTACTCCTTCTCTTCTTATCTTCAATTGAGCTTCTAATGCCAGATTTTGAGCCCTTAGCAGCTCTAGTTGAGCTTGCAACTCCTGCTGAGAGCCCTCTTCTTTCTCAAACTCCCTGTCATGCATCATAGAAGCCCTATCTACTGCTTTATCAGAGTTCACTTCCCCTTCTTCAACTTCACCAGAGTCAGAAATAACAATTTCCTGCCCCTTACTACCAGTGAAAATCACTTTCTTGAGACTTCCTTGTTCCAGCAATTTCGTCAGAATTGCTGGAATTTGTTCTATGTTGCATGAATACTGGTTCCCTACTTGCATTTCCACCTCACTCAGCCTATCCTGCTCCTTCCCTTTTGCTAGACCTCCTTTCCCATTGCCTTGACTTCCAACACTTTTGCCATTTCCCAGTTTTGTTTTTTTCTCTCTGGGATCTGATGCTGTGTTGTTAATCACCCTGTTCTTCTCTTTACTGGTCTGACCAGGTCCTGTTGGAGCCACTTTCTGAGCTTGCTGTTGCCTTTGTGCTAGTCTACTTTCTTTAACAGCTTTCCTCATAAGAAATTCCTCCTCCTCTGAGTGATCTACTCCTTTCCCTTTTCCAGAACCAGTCTCTTTTCCTCCCTTGCCAGAAGCAACTACCCTCCTATCTCCTATCAGTACTCCATTATTCTCAATACCTCCACTTTTCTTAGACTGAGATCTAGTTAACATACCAGGGCTATTCTCATCAGGAGTAGTGGGGTTTTTCCTTTTCTTAGCATTAGCTTTCTGATTCTTCTTCCATTCCGTGCCACGTTCACACCCCGACAAGAGAAGGAAGCAATGAACTAGAACGAAGGGCACTTTGATATTGACTTATTTATTCAATCATGCAAGAACTACAACTATTAATATTTCCATTTGCTATTCTTCCTATTCCCATTAGGGGTGTTTCGGCATACAAGAAATGGAGTTGGTATAATTCACTAGTTCCTTACAAAGAGAAGGTTTTCACTGACCATAGAGTTGGAAATGAAAGCACCACTAGAACATGACTTTTTCACCTACGGCTGGCTATGATTTTCCTACTACACTCTCTCTGAATATACTATATCATAGGAATGGTCTAAGGACACCAATCAATAAATACACGGCGAGTAGAGTGGTAAGTAAGGAATACTCCAACTCCGGATTAGCAATTCCCAATAGAAAAAGAAGTTGATCAAAGAAGCAAGCAATATCAGATATAGTAGTAGTTCCCCATACATAGAGTAGAGGAGTTCCCCACTCATAGAGTGGGGGGCGTAGTTGCCGTATTGAATTCTCGTACGTACATGGTGGGCGTAGTTAGCCATTCTCTGTTTGGATCAAAGAACAATAGAAAAGAGAAAGACGGAATCCAGTTTGTTTACAAGCACTAGAATGAACTATTCTAACTAGTAACTGACTAACTGCACTCCTTCCAGACACTATTGCCTATTGGACTTAGGTGCAAGCATCTCTCCTTAGGCTTTCAGTCGGAAAAGAATCATAGAAAGAATCGAGGGTATTGACTTTGCTTTCAAGCATACGTTTTATTGCTTGACACACAGTCTATCTATCCGTGGTCCGTTCTTAACATAGCAAGTGCTTTGGGGGTATAGCTGCTGGGTATAGCAATAAGCAAAATAGGGAGCCGGTTCTGCTTTGCCCTCTTTCACTTCGGACTAATCCACCCACTTTCCTACCTCTTCGAACTACAACTGTTCTGACCAATTAACCAAGGAGTTCATTCTCTTAGAGCGTCCTAGCGGGCCCACTCTCAGGGAATCTCTTTCCTCTTTATAAGACTTCAAGTAGTTTTCTTCACCGGATAGATAAGAGTGAAGCGTGGAGTTAGTCTTATATATACTAAAGAGTGTGTGTCTTTTTTTGTTTTCATTTTCTCATAAATAGTGTCTTTTTTCTTTTGTTTGGTTCACTAGGCACGTTGCCACATTATTCATAATTCTATATAGTACCAAGACCGATTAATCTCCATCTTGAAGGAAGATATCGACGATTCCAAGTTCGAAAAACAACAAGAAATAATCTCAAAGTCTAGGAAGGATGGGGGTTGGTACTGGAAGCTAATCATAGCATGGAATCGGGACTCTTGCATTGTAGGAAAGGAAAGGGCATTAAGGGGAGTCAAGAAAAAGCGACATATGGCACGAAAAGGAAATCCAATTTCGGTCAGACTTGATCTGAATCGTAGTTCAGATCCAAGTTGGTTTAGTGAGGGCGACCGCGAAAGTCACCGAATGGGTCCGTCTTATCTCTTTGTCCAGGTGTGGGAGGACGTTGCAGATGTCCGGGGCGGACACGACTTCTGATAACGCTAGAAGACCACAGGAAGGACCAGAGCATGTCGTGAAAGAAAGACGCACACGGGGCGTGCTTCGACCGTGTCTCCGGGGCACAGTTGAATGTAGATATCATGAACGCGAGGTGCCGGATACCAGGCCGAGAAACCCGCGGGCAAATACTCCCCTTATGTGCCGATCACTAGCGCATCCCGGGTCCCGGCGCCCAGCTCTGCTGGAGATGCCGTCACTGATCTCGTCTTCGGCCGCGTCCATAAAAAAACAAGTGCTCCGCAGATCAGTGAAGAACCCGCAAGAAGATACCTCGGCGCCCGCCGCACTATGCTCCGCAACCAAATGAGAGTTTTTCGGTGGAACCGGTGAACCGCGTGAGCTGCTTAGATGCGTGGGACAGAGGGCTCGTAGTACCTGATAGCGCAGCGGAAGGAGCCTAAATCAACCATTAAAAGAGAAAAAAGCACAGGGGCTCTCGGATGAGACTAAGCAGCTACCATTCAGACCGAAGGGACTTGACTTATCCGAACCACGGCAGCCGGCTTTTCGTTCGTAACAGACGAGTAACTACTAATGTTACGAGTTCAAAAGGTAGTTACTCACTGAGTTCAAAAGGTAGTTACTCACTGAGTTCAAAGGGTAGTTCCTCACTGAGTGAAAAGAGTAGTTACTCACTGGGCAAAGGATCAAGCGCTTTGACTTTTTCCCCTGGTTGGGTTTGAGAGCCGTGTGATGGGTAACTATCCAGCACGGTTCGGGGAGCACTTGTATGTAGTCTGCGCTGGTGAATGGAAGCCCGCAAAAAAGAAGCGGCTCAAACTGCGGCTCTGCCACCATTGACTCTATTTATTATTATGGTAAATCTGTGTATCAAGATGTCAATCTGAGATCTTATTTTGGCAAAAGGGGCTTCTCCTCTTCTGCCAACAGCGGGAAGAAAACCGCAAGGAAATTGAGCCCCCTAATCTTCAGTACGGTTGGGCTGTCGATTACGGTTTTAGTTACCGTTGTCGGTTTCACGATCTTATACGCACTACCCTCTTCTACCTTTTCGTGTTTCCTGAATGAACTGGTGAAAGGAGGGCTTCTTGCGATACTTAACTGGGTACAGGTTTTGTTCACTCTCGGTTTAGAGGAGGCGCGTATTCGGTCGGGAGCGCCGCTTTTAATGAATGCTGGAGGAGGCAACGACCCCTCCGAAGGCATCTTTGATACCCTTTCTCCAGTAGCTCACATTCCTCCCCTCGACGGCGGGGTTGGGGAGGAAGTGGACCAACCTATGCAGGGGGCTGCACCCCACGCACCTGTGGAGGAACCGCCGCACGGCGGCGAAGCCCATGAAGCGGCCGTTCCCCAATATTGGGACCCACAGAAAAAAGAGGTCAATATTGATGTTGTGAACAGAATGGCTCGGTGCTTCAAGCATGGGGATCGCGCAGAGGAAAAAGCGCGTGTGATTACTAACTGGGAAAGCACAGCGCCTCGGGACCGAAATGCGTTTCTTATGGAGGAGATTACGAATTTCCTAAACTCCGAGGCCAAGCGAGTGCCTGATGGGGAAGCGGCAGCTTCTCAGTTTAATACTAAATTGAGCGAGGTTATGCACGATGGTGGCGACGCCAGGCTCTTCCAACGATTTCAAAACGTGTGGTGCTTGGGGGGGAAGAATGTCCCGCCGCGTTCAATAGGGGAGGGGGGGTAGCCCCTTCCTTACCCGGAGCTAAAACGCAGGCTTTGCTCCCCTTTATTCTTCTGAAGAAAGAAGGTTCGAAGTTGAGACCGCTCACAATAGTGCTACCCATAGAAAAGATCATGAAAGAGGCGATAAGAATGGTACCCGAATTCATTTACGATCCCGAGTTTCCAGACACATCGCACTTCCGCTCGGGTCGAGGTTGCCACTCGGCCCTCAGACGGATCAAAGAAGAGTGGGGGACCTCTCGCTGGTTTTTGGAATTCGACATAAGGAAGTGTTTTCACACCATCGACCAAGACCGATTAATCTCCATCTTGAAGGAAGAGATCGACGATTCCAAGTTCTTTTACTCCACTCAGAATCTTTTTTCTTCCGGGCTAATCGTAAGAGGTGGGAAGGGCCCTGACTCCGTCCCACACAGTGTACTACTCTCGGCCCTACTAGGCAATATCTATCTACACAAGCTCGATCAGGAGATAGGGAGGATCCGACAGAAGCACGAAATTCCTCTTGTTCAGAGAATAAGATCGGTTCTCTTAAGGACAGGTCGTCGTATTGATGACCAAGAAAAGTCTGGAGAAGAAGCAAGCTTCAATGCTCCACAATACAACAGAGCCATCATTGTGGGGAGGGTAAAGAGCATCCAACGCAAACCAACCCCTTTCATTCCCTTGTTTCATCGTGGCACACCCCCCCCCGCAAGCCTCCTCCGGCGAAGGGGAGACCAGAAAATTCCTTCCTTTTTCCCCTCTTCAGCGTCCCTTGCCGCCTTCCTGAACAAGCCCTCGAGCCTCCTTTGCACCGCTTTCCTCATAGAAGCCGCTGGGTTGACCCCGAAGGCCGAATTCTATGGTAGAAAAGGTGGCTTAACTCAGAATTTGGCCATGAGGGACCTTCTTCAGTATTGCAAAAGAAGGGGCCTGCTTATAGAGCTGGGCGGGGAGGCGATACTAGTTATCAGGTCATCGGAGAGAGGCCAGCTCCTCCAGCCGGCCCCCTTTCAAAGCCATTCCTTCTTAATAAGGATTTTTTACGCGCGATATGCTGACGACTTACTACTAGGAATCGTGGGTGCCGTATTTATTCTCATAGAAATACAAAAACGTATAACCCACTTCCTACAATCCGGCCTGAAGGGCTCCGCAGGATCAACAACCATAGCTGCACGGAGTAAGGTAGAATTCCTCGGTACGGTAATTCGGGAAGTCCCCCCGAGGACGACTCCCAGAAAATTCTTGCGAGAGCTGGAGAAGCGTCTACGGGTAAAGCACCGTATCCATATAACTGCTTGCCACCTACGCTCCGCCATCCATTCCAAGTTTAGGGACCTAGGAAAGAGTATCCCGATCAAAGAGCTGACGAGGGGGATGAGCGGAAGAGGGCGTTTACTGGATGCGGTTCAACTGGCGGATACTCTTGGAAAAGAAGGACTCAGAAGTACCCAAGTGAGCGTATTATGGGGAACCGTAAAGCACATCCGGCAAGGAGCAAGGGCGATCTCGTTGTTGCATAGTTCAGGTCGAAGCAAGGTGCCACCGGACAACAGGGAGCCTCCTGGTATGAATGTTTTTCTCAAAGAATTGGGGACCCCCGCGGGCCGGAAGGCGGCGGGGAAAGGCAAGGGAAACTGGGCGGGATCTTTCAGCAGCGAATTCCCCATACAGATAGAGGCACCTATCAAAAAGATACTCCGAAGGCTTCGAGATCGAGGTATCATTAGCCGAAGAAGACCCAGGCCAATCCACGTGGCCTCTTTGACCAACGTCAGCGACGGAGACATAGTAAATCGGTCCGCGGACATCGCGATAAGTCCTTTGTCCTACTACAGGTGCTGTGACAACCTTTACCAAGTCCGAACGATTGTCGACTACCAGATCCGCTGGTCCGCTATAAAAACCCTAGCCCACAAGCACAAATCTTCGGCGCGTCATATAATCCCAAAGTACCCCAAAGACTTAAATATAGTTAATAAAAAAGGTTGTCAGACCCTTGCGGAGTTCCCAAACAGCATAGAGCTTGGGAAGCTCGGACCCGGTCAAGATTCAAACAACGACTTGGAAAAAAACTCTCTCGCCAATTTTGTTCTCCATGATCTTGATAGTGTTTCTCAATTGCTGGCCCTCGAGTGATATAGTCTTTGGTTCGAGAGTAGAGGGTGTAGCCCATGGTAGATTCCAGCCGAGAAGACCAGTCAAAGAGAAGGATAAAGAATGTCATATTTTCTGTTATGCCTATTCCTCAAGATAGGTTGTTGGTCTTTTGTTCGGTGCATTATTTTTCGTTGTATCTCATCACTGTGCCCCTCTTTAGTACCTTTCATGAAGGCGGCCCTACTTTGGCATCATTGTCACTCTTTTGTTTGAGATTCTCTCATTTGTTTTTTCGACCAAGATCTCAATTATCCGCCCGGCAAAGGGCCTGCTCTGCCCCCAGAACCGGAGCTGGAAGAAGCACCCCAGCCACCTGCTGAGGTACCACCGGCAGAGCAGCTGGGGCCAAACCCATTAGAGGTCGCCGCCCAGCGCCTCCTTTTGCTCCAATCCATCCAGGCCGCAGGAGAGGAGCGGGTCGATACATTAGGGGAGCTTTACGGCTGGCCCGTCACTGAGGCTAATCGTCGAACGGCGGTTTTAGGAGCCCTGAACTCCATAGACATAGGGGGATTGCTCGAAATTGAAGATTTGACCGATTTGGAGTTACGTCTAGTGGAAACTCAAAGGGATTTGTTAGACTTTCATTATGAGCTCTATTATGAGTCCATGATGCAGATTGAGGAAGCGGAAGAAGAAGAAATAGCAGAAGAGGTTGAGGACAACTTTGACTAGGAAGATCAGAAGAAAAAGGATCAAACTACCTACTCATTATTCGGAACGTGGATGAGCGAGCAGAGCCCAGTAAAGAGGTCCGGGGTGGCAAAAGTGCGGTAGGTGTGGGAGGCGGCCTACTGCAAAATGTGCGCAAAGATGGTGAAGCACTGAAATAAGATCAGAAAAAGGATCCGGCAGCTTGAGGCCTGAGTGAGTATGGTATTGGCGTGGGTTCTACCAACGAAAAGAAGAATGGGTTCTCAAGACATGGTCGTTCAGATTTTCCAATTGAGGAAAATAGCTCAGTTGTCGCTAGTAAAAGTCCAAGGCGGTTCGCTCAAAGAGCGTGGCTAGCATCTCCTGTTCCCTGACCATGTGCCAATGGTCCAATTATTCGATCACTCGTCTGATGGGTATTCCTAAGCTGAGAAGTCGGGCCTATGTCTCCTATCTGAGGTTGTCGTTCATTCCACTAAGTTTCTTACTAGTGGGCATGTCAGTGATGGCATGAACGCTAGCTAGAATTTCCTTAATTCAAAGTTGGGTTTTTTTAGAAACGTAGGCACGGAAGTTGCGATGCTTCCCAGGAAAGATAGGTGATGACGAGGTTTAAGTGAATGTGAAGGGTGCATCTATGTAGTCAGGGATGTTTTTGTAATGGGGGGTGATATTATTGCATAACGTAGTGAGAGCGTTACGAATATCTTGTTTCAGTCTGGGTGTTCAACTCTGGCGTAAAGAAAGTGGAAATTTTGGTACGTGATAAGCCGAGATGCTTCTATCAAACTTCTCATTTCAGAGCGGGATAACTAATTTAGCAATAGGGCTCGAGTTCCCGTATCTGCCCGGGTGACCGGTGGAACCACGACCGATGTGCGTCAGCAGTTGAGTCGACTCCTAGACTGGCAATGTATATAATCTTCCCTTGGTGATCTTAGGCCTTGCGACTGATGAGATCACCTGTCCTGCCTGCTTCCGTTGGTAGTGCACTATCCTCGGATGGTATTTCTACGGATAGAGTGGATGGATAGCTAGCCGAAGAATCCACGGACACCTCTGCTACCTGCCTTGACGAAAGAGGTGAGGTCTTGTGCTCCTTATCAATCAGTCTTTGATTCCCGGCCGAACGTTCCACCTTGTAGAACTTAAGTAGGGGGACCTCCGAGAGTCCCAGAAAAGGATACCGCTCAACCTTGACTAGACTTCCATCACAATTTATGGGGAGGAGCCTACTCTAACTAAGAGCAGCTTCTCTAGTGAATCGCATAGGAAGGATATTGATTGACCTCCATGTGCCGGGAAAGTCCAATGTTGTGAGCCGCTTTTTTGACGCTCAACGCTAGGTAAGCTATGCTTATTCATCCGTACCATTTAGTTGAGCTGGGATCGGGTGGTTTTGAGTAGGCATAGGCTGGATCACAAAGGAGAGAATTCCTGTCATCGGTTAGAGCGGCTAGACCGAGGGGGATCTCTAAGCGCCAGCGTCACGTGCGTCGAAAGCTGGGCTTGTCTTACTGGATTGCCTGCTTTACTTCTTTCCCAATTGCCAAAATTCTCTCTCGGATTGCTAGCACGGGAAAGAGGGGGAGAACTTCTTACTTAACCGAGAGGATAGAACCACCGGAAATTGAGCCATAAAGGAGAGAATGTAGGGGGGAGCAAGTAATCGGAAGGAATAGCAGGCAAAAGCCGGTTGGCTCGGACATAGATTAATTAAGCATCGGGTTTGGCCTGCTCAAACGGCGCGGGCCTGTTGCTAACGTTGATCCGGTCGTGTTACCTCTTCTGTAGAGGGAAGAGTTCACACTCCCTCGCTTAACCGCTCGATGCCTCTCTCCCATAGAGTGAAGAGAGCCATCTCAAACCGGCGCTAGGTCTTGCTTCTCTTTCTTATTTTTCTCCAGTTTTTTCTCTCTTTTTAGCTGGAAAACCTCGGTGAAACTCAACCGCCCTTCAGAAAAATCAAGACAGTGACAGAGCAGGGAATTCAAACATCTATGATGATATTGAACAGCAAGGGGGGCGTAGCGTTTAGGAATGCCCCATCTCCATGGCCAGAACTGAGAACAGAAGTTCTTGATCAATTACATTTTTGAAGACAACTACTTCGCCAACGCCCTCTTTCTTGCTTGGGCTCTCTCTTAATAAAGTAAGATCGTCGGGTTATGTATGCAAGGATCTTGGGCGGCTAGCCAGAAGGAAGGTGACTATTGACCATTGACTTTGGAATTTCGATTCGAAGAGATCGACGAATGCACTCAAAGCTGGATGGAGCATTTGTTAGTGAATCGACTAGAATTGCCTACTTACTCTAGGCATTGAATTTCCTACTCTATCAACGGTGGAGCAAATTCCCTTGCTCGAGCATTTTGAAAAGAAATATCACCGTCCTTTTTTTTGACTGCCGGCGCATTACTGAATTAACTCTTTCTTCTTACTTACTTTTTTTCGGGATGAATTTCCAGTGATGAAGGGAATTTACTAGCAAATTGGAATAGCACTGAATTGAGAGCAAATGTTGGGATTTTTTATGAAACTATTGCTTGCCCCCTTTCATCAGAGGAATGATTCGATTACAACATTGATGTTCTTTATGTAGGTGCTTACTTTCTTCCAAAGCCTCCTTCTTTCTTGTTCAACCATTCATTGCAGAGCAAGATCTAATACTCGTCCGGCTTGCTTGCTTGTTCAAACACTCGCTCGCCAAGAAGGTTATTTGTAAGGAGCTGTGATAACCGTGTCAAATTGTCTAAACCAAAAAGATGGTGAGCGCGTCTGTGCTCCAAAGGTAAGAGCGGATGGAAAAAAGGTTAGGCCTGCAGTTTCAGGGCGAGAATAGGGTAGTTGGCCAAAGACATTGCTGCTCCTTACTTATTGGGAAACCTTTTCTTTGATAGTTGCTTAGCCCGAAAAAAGAGGGTATTTTCACTCACAAAAGATGAAAGCTCCAAACGAAGTGGAGCAGTCTTTCTAAGAATAGAGTAAAGCGAAACAACCGTCTACTAGTGTTTTGATCCTACGCAAGCAAATTGCAGATCGCCGCCCCTTTCAACATTCCTCTTTTTGCATTTTTTCCCTCCCAAGGGTACTCATGCTGGAATGATGCATCTCTCACCCCTTGTTACTCAACTATTTCGCCCGGAAAAAGCAATTCTAGAACAGAAATCGGAAACACTCGCTAGAGGTAATGAACCTACCTATTTCAACAAAGCGATCAAATGTTACATTTTTGGAAATTCACTAACATGTTTCGAATATGCACAGAGGTAATCAATACTCACTCGTCGCGGAGTTTCAAAGGATATTAACAGAGTGAGTCCTCAAAATATATAAGGAAGCCATGAAAAAGCGCTCCTCCTTTCAGCAATTCTATGAAATGAGTGTTGGGCCATTTTGGAAATAGGCAATCTCTCCCCGGGGTGTTCGGAGTGTAGAGCAGATGCACAGGGAATTCAATGAGTGAGAAGCGAATCCTAAAGCAGTAAGGGAAGCTCCGCTTTCCAACGCAAAACTTGCTTCCCTTCACTTCATTCAAATAAAACACCACCTTGCCTATATACTCATCCCGGCCTACCAATTGCTTTTCTTTTATAAACACTTCAAGCCCCAAAACCATAACTTATTTATTATCCTTCGAAAAAGAAAAAACTGGATTCCATTCTGGGTAATAAACTTTCTTTTTTCTTTGAAAGCAGTCCCGCTACGCGCCTTCTTTACTTTAATATAAGAGTTGGTTATCCCGAACCAAGAGAGAGTAGTTACCCGGGCGTAGCTTTGCATTATTTCATCTAGATAGACTTGATTAGTTAGAGATATATACGGACAGCATTATTTCATCTAGATAGACTTGATGAGTTATATCAGGACAGGAATAAGCTGACTTCAAAAGAGTAAGATACAAATCAACATCACTGAAATAAGTCCAAATGGCAGTTCGTTACGCTTTCCGGAACATCTAAATCACTCTAGCTGACGCTTTCCTTGGTACTATAGCTTTGACTTAGATAGACGGATGTTTGTGTAGCTTTACTCGTAACTACAGTTATTTTAGTTTGACTATTGCTTTCACGGAAGACCGGGAGGAATAATAGTAGATATGATTGGCGTACATCAAAGGAAGGTGTATGGAATAATCCCGCGACGTACAGCGATGCCCTTCACATAGCGAATGATCTGCACCGTCGAGATATGATGGCTGATTGAGATAGGGGTATCGAGGGCATGTACTCTGCAACCTAATAGCAGCCCTACCTAAGAAAAGGGCCGGACAACAAGCTGAGTAAGGTGAAGGCCCGCACGCAGCAATGCTACCAAGCGGAGAAAGGTAGGGTAAACAACGTAAATGCTCCCACTCCGAAGGCAAGTTACTAAAGTTATTTGACTTTTCCTATTGGCTTAGACTCTTTTAGATAGACTTATTTAATAGTCTCACTTTCGCTCGACCCAGCTGACTGAAAGTCTAGCCTTTCATTTCATTTGACGAGAGTTTCTATATAAGTATGCCATTTTTCTTGCTTATACGCTTATAAGGTTTCATCTTGCTTATATAGGTTCTTTCATACGACTTTCTCGAAGCTTTTGGTTCGTAACATTAGTAGTTCCTCACTGAGTTCAACAGAGTAGCACGCACTGGAAGGAATCGTTCCTCGCTCGGGTACGTATGTTGTCTCAAGCCAGAATCTATGGTCCTGGTTCAAGTGGGCAGTATAGTTCTCTTTCGAATTGGCGGCAAGCAATAGGCAATTTTCAAGTGAGTTGCTCTTTCTGTATATTTCATGGAACCTGATGCATCTTTCAAAGGAGTTTTTGGGGGCGGCAGATCCAATTCAGAATCTCCGGCCTGCCTAAGGTCGTGGTAATTATCTGAAGGAGAGTAAGTCAGTTCTGTCACTCTTCCTTTCTGCCGATAGAATAAATGGCTTGCTTGCTTACTACTAAGAGAATAAGTGGCTTGCTTGCTTTCCTAAGAAGTGTTGCTGCTGCTTCCTTCCCGGACTGAGTAATAAATATGAGTTCGCGCGCGCATTGTCTGTCTTTCAAGACCTAATAGTACGTCCGAATGACTAAGACGCCTAGTCCAGAGTGTGTTCTCAAATCCTATCCAGCGGGCAATAGTCAACTGAGCTTTGACTTTGCCCATTGATCATCGAACCTTTTGATATTCTCTTATATAGTGTATTTTTGGCATTTGCTAGCTGATCTTTGATTGAGGTCTGAAGCTCTTCTGCTTGCTTCAATCTATATAGTCTAGTAGCAATAAGCAAATAAGGTTACTCGTCAGAGAGAGTACCACACACTTACAGGCTCCTTATAGGATAAAAGACGCTCAAAGACAGAGAGGAAGAGGAACAGGAAGACGAACGGGAAGAGCAAGAGCACCACTCTCTTTGATTACCCTTATAGGATAAAAGACGCTCAAAGAGCAAGAGGACACACACACAATAGACAACTCTTCTCATGGCAGCGGCACGCGGTAACAGGCTGGATGCATTTACCTCTATCTTGAAAAAGGAATGAAAAGGGCACTCTTCTCTATCCTCAATATTGTTTTGATACTCGCATGCAGGAAAGAGGGACTTCCTTTTAGATGGTAATATAAGCAGAACTCCCCAGGAAAAACTTCAGGGTATCAAGATCCTATATTGGGTCTGTATACGTCCGAAGATGATCCGTCCGTAGAATATGCGGGAAATCACCAAATTAATTGGCTGAATTGAGTGGTTAGTTATTCTGGGGAGGAAGCCCGCACCCACTAGTGGAAAATGAGATTAACTTACTTCTCGACCGACCTCCTTTGTATACCACCACCCGCCTTCGGCGTGAGAAACGTAGCTTGAAATGGGATGAGTGCTTCGTTGGTAGGCTTGCTAACCTTTTAGTTGACTGATGGCATCGGGCTCCCGGGAGCATCAAAGTTGTAGATCCTAACGGATCCCGCTGAAACCTGAACTGTAGAATGAGAGCTTCGGGCAAAGCAGTGGTACTACTTCAAAAGAGTGGTTTAGCTCGTTCAAAGGAATAGATCTGAAACTCTTTTGTCCTCCACTTTTCTAGACGCTTTTTCAGGAATCCCTGCGGGCAAAACTCCCTGAAATGGGATACTATTATATGCTGGGCAACAAAGTCAAAACCAAAACAAGCAAGAAAAAGATTGCTAACCTCTCCTCCTGCTCTTAGAACTCTATTCTATCGAAGTAACGGAAGTCAAACTATGAAATTCTATATCATTGATTATGAAATAATGAATATTTTGGAAAAAGAAATTTCATTTATGCACGGTATTTCCTACTGATACTCGAAAGCATGCTTACCACTCTGACTGAAAGCTTACTTTGACAATCAATACCCAGCGAGTAACTACTAATGTGTCCTTTGTTCGCAACATTAGTAGTTGCTCACTGAGTGAAAAGGCGAGCAACTACGGCATGTTGCGAGCGAAAAGGGCGAGTGATTGTTCGAGCCGCCCTTTTTTGAAAAGAATGAGCCAGCCGTGGATCGTAGATAGAAACTGAAAGCAGGTTGCGGAGAATTCTTTCTTCCAAGCTAGCATTCCGATTCGATCCATGTCCCAGACTAGTGCAAGAACTGACTTACCTCCCTTCCTCACAGCTATCTATGCAGCAAGCGGCTACGACTAAGACACCAGTAGTGTTTTATTAGAATCTCAAAATATAGCACTTGAAGCAGAGTTAGGCGTGATAGCTGAATGTTCATTTTCCCCTAATCATCAAGTTTTCACGATTCTGAGCAATCCATTCTGGTATGTTTACAGTAAATTGGTTCTCCCCAAGATAAACTAGAAATCAAAGGCTGCAATTTACTAAGGATGAAGGGAGCTCGAGAGTTATGGAAAACGCGAGCAGAATTCAATCAACAAAGCGCGGCAATCATATTCATCACAAAACATCTCAGCAGATCAAAGGTCAAACTGATCTGACGAACTCACTATCGAAAACGTTTCAAGAAAATCGCGAATCAGTTACTCAGGTGAGGCCAGAGAACATGAGCGTGGGAAGCAAGAACATACCTCATCATATATGTTAATTTTTCACACGAAAACGGAACAGCGACAATCAAAAAGCATAAACCTTTTTATAACGTTGATTGCTCGGGATTCAACCAGATTCACGAAAAGAGAAAACATCGATCATGAGAGCCTACCTAAAGTCAAGCACTTGCTCGAAAAGAACCCTGGCGAGACAGTAAGTAGAAAACCCCCTATCTATTTGGTTTGGGCATACTTCCCTAATAAACAGAAGAAAAAAGTAGCCAAAGAAAAAGTCGCCCCCAGCCAGGCAGGGGAAGAAGGGGGCCACACACAGGTCAAATCAATGTAGTACTTTGGATCAGAGAAGAGAGGACTTACTTACGTACGGCTATAAGTAGCCTGGATCAGAGAGGACGGGTGAGATGGTAGGAAACACTAAGCAGGGCTACCTCAAACTTTTTCTTTTTAGACTTCCTTCCTATTACTTTAGCTGCTACCTTAGGGAGTTAAGCTGGTTCTTTCACCCTCTACCAACTCAGACTCTATCGAATCGTAAGCAGTGAGCACTTTACTTCCGAGACTCTTCTTTATTCGCTCCTTCTTCTGATTCTTCTTCTTTTCCCGGTAAAGGAGGATAACTCCCATCCATTGGCTTTAGAGGCTTACCCTTCACAAGACCATTGAAGGCAGGATATCTATCTGCTTCTGGGCGGACTGTCCCCGTCACAGAGACTACATTAGCTACTACAGCTCCAGTGACAGTGTCAACATCCTTATCTCCTTAAGCAGCAACTCATATCCCTTAGCGTCTTACGCAAGACATCAATTCGAAGAAACCGCTTTCCATTTTCCATTATCCACCAAACCCCTTGAAAGACTGACCTACAGGCTCTACCGACTGACCTCCTGTACTGGCTGGACTGGCAGAGCTTGGGGCATTTCCGATTGACCCTTACTTTGACTCTTATTGACATAGGTTATTGCAACCACGAAAGGGTTAGTAGCAAGATCCTTAGCTACTAAAGCTGTCTATCTTGGTTTACCTGTCTTTTATTTCAGAATTCCTTACACTAAATTACCTCTTACCCGAACTGGTCAAGCAACTAATCTAGATGGCTATTTAAGAGTTCAGTTTTCTATTTTTCTTCCTCTGAGTATGTAACCCTTCTTAAGTTAAGGTAGGGGCAGAAAGAACAGTTACTCACTCCAAGCCAGTTAATAACGATATGGAACTTCATTCAATATTATTTTCTGCTTTGACTTTATGGCATCCCTCAGACAATAATATTCTCAACAAGATAAGATGCTACACTAAGATTAGTAAGACATTGCTCCTCGATACGCCGTAAGTAATTTGCTGAATTCATTATTCCGACCTAGTAAGTCACTTAATCTGTCGAACCATGCCTACCCGAGTGAAAGACTAGGACAGTTTTGGTTTTCTTGTTCACTACTTCCT